TTTAAAAAAGAGAATATTTTTATCTTTTCATATTTTATATGCTTTAGCAATAATTATTATCTCTTTTAAAGATATCTCATTATTTTTATTAATTAACATATGACCTCTCCCCTTTAGGGGCTTATCGATCTTAACTCTTTTTATCTTTATTTATTAGAAGGATTAATTAAATCAACTACTCCACAACGAGTTGGACAATCTGTTCAAATTAGAATTGTAGGTACCCAAGTAGACCCTAACATTGAAGAAGGTGAATGTGTAATCGAATTCACATTTGATCTTTATTTAGAAGAAGGTCTGCTATCATATAAACAATTATATGGTGGTTTACATCAACATTTTAAAGAATTAGATCTCGACTGCGAATGTGAGTTTGATGTTGAAGACATTATTCTTATCTTTGAATAAACCTCTTACTCTATGCTAACACTTTACTATTAAACAAAAATCAGTTTTCCTCTACCAGATATGGTAGGGTGTGCAAGAAAACAACAAAAGCTTACTATCAAAATATCTAACCGGTTCATTAATTAAAACTGGTGAATCGGACCCTTGCTTGATTATCAAGGGTTGTAATCTATCCAGTACCTTAATTAGGTACTCATATAGTTGATACACAAACTAACTAATAATTATAATGAACTTTATCTTATTTTTATTTAACATAGTGCATTACGCACGATCTCAATTCTTTTTATATATCTTTAAATCTGACTCTGTTTACGGAGGACACACAGCCTATAACACATTTGCTGCTCTGTATGACAGCATTTTACCACTTATCGACGCATCTAGCAGACACTTTTCCTTCAAAGTGATATTCGAAGAAAGTGGAATGCATGATTGTAGATATAAATCATGGTAAAGGCGAAAAAGTGTCAATCGAGTTTAAATATAACTTTAAAAATAAAACTAGAGAACAATTTATACGATATGCTACTAAACAAGTAGTATTGAATACTCCAGGTGTAAATTCTTTACACGTAGGTATTCACAACACTTATTATTATCATAAACTTACTGTTGCATACTTCTATGCTCCTAAGTGATAATAGTAATTGATGAGGAAAAGTTTTAACCAACTGTTAATTCCTACCTTTATCTTAAAATCATTAACCCCTTTTAAAGCTGCAGTCATTGGGATAGCCTGAGGTTGGCAGGTTTGGAAGTTCGAATCTTCCTGTAGCTGTCATATTCGCCGTAGCACTAATCCCCAATCGTGGTGAATATGTCCGAGCTGCGGCTCGCTATCATTTATATGAACAAAAAACATGAAACAAATTATTAAAACTATAATTAAAAACAAAAAAATTATACAGAAAAGTACTACCACATTAGTAAAAACAATTATGAAACTGTTTTTAATAAATAAAGTGGTAGGATTTTTCCCAAAATGGATGGTAGCTCCATTAACAATAGTTATAAAAATACTATTTAAATTATCTACTTATGCTACTATTGCTTCTGTACTATCGACAATTGTGTCTAGTATGCTTGACGTAAACTTCGCCTTCAATTGGGCATTTTGGTCTAGTTTACTTTACGGTATTTATTTAATTGTATCCGAAGGATTGTGGGATTATATTGGCGAATATTTTCCTAAATTTAAATCTTTGGCTACTAAATATTGGAATATTGTATCTAATAGAATGGAAGATGCTGTAGAAAGAGCACAGAGTATTCAAGCTAATAATAAGAATAATAAACACCGAGCGATAAGACCGGATTGACTGGAGTAATTCTTTTCGCGGAGCAATAAAAGTAAATTCAATTCCAACTATATATATCTAATTATCCATTTGCTATGTTAACTTATGATTTTCCAACTAAATTAGTTTATTCATTTAATGGACCTTTAAGTCCTAAATTGTTTAATCTAGATGATATATTAGGTATTTATCATGTAAAAGTTAAAGCTCCAGATAATATCGCACATCCTATTCTACCTCATAAAGTTAATAATAAAACAATATTTGGTATTGGTAATTGGACAGGCTGGTATTTTTCAGAAGAAATTAAAAATGCAGAAACATATGGATATCGCTTCGAAATATTAGAAGGTTATTTATTTGAAAAAGAAAATATTTTTAGTGGATACATCAATGATCTTTATGAAAGAAAACAAAATTCGGATAAATCAGACCCAATGTATCTTATTGCTAAAATACTTATGAATAGTCTATTTGGAAGATTTGGTTTAAGTACATGGTTACCTTCTTATTCAATTAAAAATGTAAATGATTTTAATGAATTAATTCAAAATTTTGGTGTAGATAAACTTCATGAAGCTATTGATTTTGATGATAATGTTTTATTTGCATTTAATACTAATACTAGTAATAGTTCTAGTAACTCAAATATTGCTGTAGCATTAGCTGTATCTGCCTACTCTAGAATCATAATGAGTCAGTTTAAAAACAACCCCCAGTATAATCTTTATTATTCCGATACTGATTCAATATTTATAGATAAAGAATTAAATAAAGAATTTGTAGATCCAAAAATATTAGGAAAATTCAGTTTAGAACATAAATTAACAAAATTTATTGGATTAGGAGCAAAAATGTATGGAGGTATCGACGATAGAGGGAAATCTTTTACAAAAGTTAAAGGATTAAAATCTAAAATTTCTATTGAAGAATTAGAACTATTATTAAAACAAGATGCTGTAAAAGTATTTAATCAAAACAAATGGTTTAAATCCTTAACAAAAGGATCTATAGAAGTTAAATTGAGTCCATATTCATTAAAACCAAACTCTAATAAGAGATTGTTAAATTACGATAATGGAATCCTTAAAGGGGAGGGGTGTGGGTAAAACTCATTTTCCAATAGATCTAAAGGTTCTAAATTTATTAATTTTAGTAATCAGATAAATATAATTATTGGAGCTGCGCAGCGCGCCTTGTTGTTATTTAAAAATCTTTTCTTCTTAGTACATCTGCAGTTAATAAAACAGATAATTTAACATATAATTTATAATAGTAGATAAATAGAACAATATTAGGTAAAGGAACAAGGGCTAGTAGGGTTGATACACTATTTTTGCTACAAGCATACGAACAAAGAGACTTGAACTCTTAAGGAATTACTTCCACTCCTGCTTAAGAGGAGATTGTTTACCATTTCAACATGTTCGCTTATTCATCTTAACTGCTTTAGCTAACTCTTACCTTTTTTTATTTTTAATATATTAGTATTAAGCATCTTTACTTCTCTTTTAAATAGAATAGTATTCCATCTTCTGATCCATTAACTGAAGCCCCGCCCCCTTATCCTTTTTAAAGGTTGGATGCATCCTCTTTCCCCTACCCCTCCCCTTAAAGGGGAGGGGTGTGGGGGGAGGAAGCAGCGCGCGGAGTATGTTAATAAAAACTGCTAACACGAATATAACTAATGAAAGTGTGGAGACTAAAATAAGTAAAAAAAGTTATTTCACCCTTACACGTTGATCAACTAACGATTATGTTATTTAATAACTGTTTAATCACTCTTTTATATTAAATGCTTCTCCATCGAATATAAATATTTAAAGTAGGGGTGTTTAGTTTTGTAAGATTGACTTATATTAATTAAGATTGTGCGAGTACTTTATATTATTTAATTTATTAGATTTATTTTTTTAAAAGGTTTAAGCCTTATTTTTAGTTATTTTTTAGAAATATTATAGCCTTTTTACTAATAGACACTTATTATCTTATTTACTTAACCATTGTTATCTTCCATTAGTTAAGGACTTAAACCACTTGCTCTGATCCACTACTTTAGTAGTATCTTGTTGTAATAATAGTTCTAAATCGGCTACAGATAATTTGTTTTTCAATCCTTTAACTTTTGTGAACTCTTTACCTGAATCGGTTACTCCTCCATACATTTTAGCACCTAAAGCAACCAACTTAGATAATACATGTTCCAGTTTAAGTTTACCGATAGTTTTATCATCTACAAAAGATGGGTCTAAAGGTTTGTCTATAAAGATAGAATCCGTATCTGAATAGTAAAGATTATACTGGGGGTTGTTTTTAAACTGACTCATCAATATACGACTATATGCTGATACTGCTAGAGCTATGGCTACATTAGAGTTGGATGACGCATTTTCCTTATTGTTTTTAAAGGAGTATAGCACTAGTTCCCCTATTTCTAATGTATCATCTAGGTTCTCAACACCTTGTTTATTGATTGCTTTATCTAATGTTTCAGAGTCTGCAAGACTATAGCTAGCTAAGTCAGGGCTTAGTCCGTAACGTCCATATAGACTATTCATTAGTATCTTAGCAATAAGATACATAGGGTCGGTTGAATCCGCTGAAGCTTTCATTTTATATAGATCGTCAATATATTTACTAAATATATCTTCGGATTTAAAAAGATATCCGGATAGTATCTCAAATTGGTATCCATATTTCTCAGCATTCTTCAATTCTTCACTAAAATACCACCCTGTCCAGGTACCTGCTCCAAACACAGTTGTATTATTATGTCTAAAGGGAAGTATTGGATGAGATATATCAGGAGCAGTGACATTTACTTTGTAGATACCTAATGAATTATTATACAGAGTACCCTAAAGGGTAGAGTAGTTTTCCATTTGTTTTATATTACCAATGAATCTAGCGAATAACTTAGTTGGGAACTTGAATTGTTTCATAGCTGCCGGGTATAGACTATTTACATCGTAATGATATATTTTTTCTTTGTTACTAGGAATATACATGTCTACATGACCTCCGTAGTATGCCTGTTTCAGTTCTGTAAACTCCTTAATTGTTATATCGTTAATATGACTCTGAACATCTCTCTTAATTACTTCTTTACCTTTTTTGTCTGTTGTTTTAAGATATTCAACATCATGTGGTAAAGAATGAGTTCGATAAATTTTGTAAGCTAAAGATGGAAGTGTTGAAGATGAAGTTATATTCAAATTATATTTAAGATATATAAGTACACTGAATTTTTCTAATATCTGGTATAGAGAAACTACATCCTTACTACAATAACGTAAAGTTTATTTTTTAAGATCCCAATCAGCATTAAATCTATTTTTATAGTTGTTGTAATCTTCTAGAGAAACTTTACTGGATTCAAAGAAAGAGTATTCAGGTACAGCTCCAACATAATTAAGGTTATTTTTGTTAGGGAAGCTATAAGGATATACATCCTTTAATGTTTCAACCCCAAACTGTTTACCTAATTTAGCTAAGGAACTTAATAATAACATATATGAATCTTTGATGTTTATTGAAGCTTTATAATCTTTACCATACTTAACTTCAATGTTAATAAATTTACCATCTTTGTAAGTAGGATTGATCTTAATACCCGGATACTTAGCTAAGTGTTTTAAAATAAATATTAAATCGAAAGAAGCCCCATTATGCAGGTATAAGTTATATTGATTATAATTATTCTGAAAGATTAAGTTAAATATTGCTTTATATAAGTCACCTTCAGTTTTATAATCAGTTATATAGAACGTTTTAGCTCCGTTTCCCCAATGATTGTCTGCACCATCATAGAAACACGCGGCTAAAACTTTGTGTACTCCTTTATCCATATAAGTTTCAAGATCTAGTGTTATAGCTTTGAATTCGTGGCCAAGATCCTTTGATGAAACAGTAATACTTTTGCTTGAAGTATAGTTTTCCTTAAAAAAGTATGGATTTGAGAATTCGAAGTAGTATTCACGACCATCTTCGAATAATCGTCGATAGTCATTCATACTTATTTTAGTATCCGAGAAGTGTAATACTTCGCCATCTTCAAAATATATAGATATTGTTGAAGTGTCTCGACCTTCTCGTTCCACTAAAATATGTTTCACGCTATCCATTATACTTACTTCGGTTATTGTTGTTAGTTTGTCGTTAATTTTTGTTAAGGTAGTACCCCAACTTTCGTAGATAGTGTTAAAAGGAATCCCTTTAGGTGCTTCGATTGTGTCACTCAATTTATTCTTAATCATTCGTCGTTCCGACAACTTTTGATTGAATAAATTTCGTTTGTAATCAGATTCGGTACAATCTATCCAATTGAAAACTATATGAGTAGGTTGTAAACTTTTGTACCACTCCGCGCGCAGCGCACCCTCTCATTAAATTTATTAATGATGGATGAGATATACAAGTTTACTTCCTCCTGGTTACCCAGATCTATTAGTCTTCGGTTTCCAATTGTATAGAATGTTGATGCTGTACCCACTTTGAATAGGATAGATATGTATTGTGATTTAAACTGCTGTGTTCTTAAGAATCTTCTTATTCGATCGTTGATCAAATTAGATGTTAGTAAGGTCTGCAGTTTAATGGTTTTGATTTGTCTCGTGTATTTTTTCATTTATGTTTGTTTAATTGTAAAGCTAGCGACCAGGAGGTCTAAATTAAAACCTACTTGAGATTCGATAGCCAATGAAAAATAAATTTAGTAATAATGAAAAGGATGGCTATACATTGAGCCTTTTAAAGTCATGCTCAGGACTTGTCAAACCTGGGTAGGTGTTACTCCCTACGTGCCTTGTAGTCACATATTCCAATTTGTGCTCTCATTGAAGAATGAGGGGTGGCGGAGCAAATAATAGCGAGGAGTATAAGCTATACTAACATTTCCAATATTTATCGATTGAAGGGGGTTTAAAATTGTATTTATATAAATAAATTAAATTGATCAAATAAAATGTTAAGTAATTTAGTAATATCGATAAAATATTTTACATTATTTACAACTACACTAACATTATCAACTAAAGTAGTTAATTCTATAAGATCATTAGCAGGTAAATTGTTATTAACTGCTAATAAATGAATAAATATTCGTACTAAAGTCAAACATGGAATCTCTAAAGAAATAGTAAATTGCATTCCCCAAAGGGGGTAGATATAAAGTTTTAAACTAATCGCCACATCCAGTTGCATTAAACTAGCAATATATAAAAATATAGCAAGGGCCACATTGGTAAATATTCTCAATACACCAAGGCGCGCAGCGCACAGCTATTAATATTTTAGGATCAATGTATTTGCTAATATAATTAACTAAGGATACTTTAGTTATCCAATTTTTGTAGTTAACAAACCAGCTACTTTGTGTTATAACTTGTCTGTTTCTTTTTGTTACTTTAACCAATTTATCTTTTAAAGGAACCATTTTAATTGTAGTTATTTTTGTATTTAATTTTGTTTGTTTGTTTTTCATTTTGTTTTATTGTTTAATATTAATAAGAGTCTGCCTACTAAAAAGGACAGAAAGAGTCTGAAGCAAACCTCTAGCCACTACATTACATATATGTGATGTGCGCTATATCAGCTTAGAGTAACTGCAGAGTTAAATTCGAGTCTTAATAAATAAGAAGTCTTAGTATCTAGTACCCCTTTGGGGTCTTGAACTAGAAATATGCCACACCCATATTCCACGACCAACGTGGTACTAAGTAAGGGGTTAAAATTAAAATGAGTGGAGTCACGTTATAGTCAACTCAGGACTTCGTATAATTTATTTAATTAGTTAAAATGATAAACGTTAACTATTTGGATAGTACTATACTATGCCTTTTAAAGTCTAATAAATTAAAATGGGTTAAAGGTATACAAGCCAACCCCTACTACCTTTGCAGCGTACCAAAGGGGCTGTATTCATTGATGTGCTCAACACCTTTAGCGGGAGGTAAACCGTAGGAGTAAGGTGAGATGAGGTTAATTTGGGAGGGCGGCAGCAAGGTAAGCTATAACATATTAAATTTTAAGCCGAAAAAAGGAATTGAACCTTTATTTTATCGTCATGAGTGATATGTTTTAACCATTTAAACTATTTCAGCTTTTAAGAGTTAGAAAATATCTGTAAGACTTATTCTGTTATTTTGTATTTAACTTTTAATTTTTCTGAATTTTTTCTAAATATTCATAGGTTAATATAGGAATTGTTTTAATTAAAAATAAATTAATAAATATAAACCGCAGTTCTCTTATTACTGCACTCCCTCCCTGTCCTTTTTATACGCTTTAGCGTAGGGTAAAGGATAGGAGGCAACAGGGTCTTTAACTTATTAAGCCCCGGTACACCACACATCGTAAGATGTAGTGTAGGGAAGATCGAATAAAAGTTCTAGGTTAAAACAGACTTAAGTGTTTGATATATTACTAAATATCTACATTTTTATTATTACCATTTCCCCTTCCACTACCCTTTATTTATCCTTTTTAAGGGTACAGAATAAACTAGCCCCTAAGGGGCTGGATAGATGCTATTGTTGGAGACCTCCGGCACTACCACGCTACACCCTATTCCTCTATCTCTTAAAGGGTAGAGTTGCGTAGCAGGGTAGCGTATTAAGATGTAAATGTTAATCGAAGTAAGGGTATTGTACAATTGAAAAGGTAGTAATTTAGATTATTATTTTATTAATTTAAAAGTTTAAAAAATATTCAGTTTTTAATTTACCGTTAATTTATTAACTATAAAAATATATTAAATATACCAAGTACTTTACTTAATTATTTTAATTTATAAAAAGACAAAAATTAAAAATAATTATAGGTTTAGATATCTTAACTCTCTTTTAATTATCCTTTATAAATTATTATGAAGGGCTGCGGCAGTCCACCCCCTATCCTTACCTTTGACGACATACTACAAGGCCTGAAGCAACACTATCTATTTTAAGAATCCACCTACACTACATCTTACGATGTGTGGTGTACCCCCATCAAAGATTACACCTATCTGGTGGTAAAAGAAGTACCATACACCCCACATTGTAGGGAATAGACCGTTGTAGTATAGGAACCAACAAGCTATAGCAAAGTTAAATAAAGCCCATCCCCGCACTGCCCATTTAAATGTTAATGAAAAGTACTTAAAGTATGGATGATTAAGTATAGGAAATATATGTGCAAATAAGTTCTTAACATTAGTTTTAAGAGTAGAAGTAGTTTTACTTATAGTTTTAACTTGTCCTCTTAAAACCGTTACTCCGGGCACCGCTGTTACACTATTGAATCTATTTTTAATTAAAGACAATAAGCCTCCTTGCGGTACTGCTGTGTTTGTAGTAACAGGGTTAACTGTCGTTACTGGTGTAACTGGAGCTATCGTGCTTTTTTTATTTTTTAGTAATTTTTTCATATTTTAAATATTAATATAAATGCCAATGAGCCGCAGCTCGGATATATCCCCTAAAATAAGTAAATTGAGAATATAATAACTACAGGAAGATTCGAACTTCCAACCAGCCGCCCTCTGGTCAACCCACTGTCTGCAGTTTATAAAGGGGTTAATGTTTTTTAGGTTAAAGGACGGATTATTTTTAACAGATGGTTAAAAACTTTATCGATAAGCTAGTTTAATTTTTCCCACCTACCCTTTAAAAAGGAGGGGTTATTTATTCTTGAAAACATCCGGACTCGAACCGGAACCATGCTCATTAAAAGTGAGACACTCAACCTATCGAGTTCTGCTTCCTTTGTTTAATCTTGTTTTATTACTACCACCCTACAACTATAGTTGTAGGGTGGTAGGTGGTAATTTAAATGATTTTTAGTGTTTACCCTATCAGCTGCGCAACTCCTTTAAAAGGGTACACCACGCACCGTACTACCCTACATCTTATATGTATAAGGTGGTGCAGTGCTGTGTAGGGTGGTATTGGTTATTCTCCTCTAAAAAGCGGATCAGCTGCTGCGCAGCTCTCCCCTACATCTGATTAGCGTAGCGTAATATGGTGTAGGGGAGTGGTATAAGGGGAAGGGATTAATAAACCAGTATCCTTTAAAGAGTTAAGAAGGAATTGAACCTTAATTTTTATAGACTTTGCAGGTCTACTACAGAACCATCTGTACACTTAACCCTACATAATCTTAAGCCCCTAAAGGGGAGAAATATAATATTTTATATTAAATAAATATAATTTTTGCTACCAACTTTATTATCAATAAATTTCTTGTTCTGCTCAATTTCAATTTTTTATCCCTGTGAAAATTGTTCATCTTTTATGAAATTAAACTCTTACCATCCCTACTACTACCTCTATCCTACTTACACTCTTTACATTTTTTTAATCTCTGCATCCCCCCTACTACCTTTTCACCCTTTAAAAAAGGACAAATGGAAGATGCTTTAGTAACCCTACACCACACTGAGCGCAGCAGAAGTGTTATATTTTTAATGTAGAACAAGGGTAAAATCAGAGACTCGAACTCTGAACATCGTCGCCACAAGACGTCATTTTACCAATTAAACTAATTCTACCTCTTTTATATTTTTATAAAATTGATTTTTAACACTGCTAGAACTAATGATAAGCAAGGCGCGCACCGCACTCCCACCAATTATATATCCCCTGCGCACCCTCTACCCTCCTTTTTATAGCTTTACTCCCCCTCCGCGCGCAGCGCACCCTAAGGGGGAGGGGAAGTGGGGCAGGGTGTAGAGATAATTGGCCTTAGGGGTTCTATTGCACCCAGAGATGCTAGAAGTAAGGTAGGGGTGTTTCTTCTAATTAATATTTAGTAGTACGCTGCGCAGCGTAGCGTAGGGGTTTAACTAATATTAAAATTTAATTAATGAAATTATTTACTTAATTTAGTTATATACATTCTTACTACTTGTTGGAATGTAAATAATGGTAAAATAAATTTAGAAAAAACATAAATTAATGCTAATAAAGTTAAAAATGAAAAAGATAATTGGTTAATAAAAAAAAATGGAATTAATTGAGGCATAATATTTTATATTATAATAATGAATACTCTTCTTAATATGAAAGAGCTATCTCTGTTTATTAATATAAACAAGAAGGGAATCACTCCTCTACCACCCTACGCTAAAGCTATAAAAGAACAGGGTGCGCTGCGCGCCTCCACCCTTTTTTAAAGGAGGGTATGTTACCATCTACAGTGCTAGCGCTACGCTGGGTAGAGAGTGTGAACCCCAACAAGATGAGATATTTCTGGTAGCTGTTAAGCTTTCGGTATTATTAAAATACTAATAGAAATTTAAGTTATTAATGTAAATTTAAGTAATTATGTATAATTTAAAAAAATAGTAAAAGGTTGATATATTTCTATATCTCTTTTAGAAATGCCGAATGAATACACAATTAATACAAAACATAATCGTAATTCGATCGGCATATCTGGTACCCAGCCTCCAGTTTCAACTTACTCCTATTATTGCAATGCTAGTCTTTATTGCCCTCGTATCATTATACATCAATGATATACATGTTCAGTCAATTGGACCAGAGGGTGGACTTCTAGCAGCGGCGTCCCTTCCGTCAAAACCCCGATATGGTGACAAGTTACCCCCGGCATCGACGCCAAAAGCGAAAGCTAAAGGTAGCACCGGCATTTTAAACTCAAGTATCCCTAAAGACACTGAAAGTAGCAGTAGTATTTACTCTTTAATTAAGTCAAGATTAAGCAGTAAAGCCACTATCCCAGGTCTTGCGGGTGCTTCCGTTTTAAGAGGTTCTTTGAAAACAACATCAAGAACATACGCGACTCTTAAAACTAACATCAAAAATCTATTCTTGCAAATCTTCCCAATACTAGGGCATCCATACTTCAAATATATTACATTAATATTTAAATGGCTAGTACGAGTTTGGGCCCTATTTAATCTTGGGATAACAATCTGGTATCTATACTATAACGGATTGTTTCCAACTATGTGGGCAGTTTGGTACTATATATACAACCAGGTTGGGGTAATCTTCGATCTTTACTGGGATGGAGTTGCCAAATTCCTTGATTATTGTAATAAAATCATTAAAGGCGGAACGGGTGGAGTACCTCACTCCCCTTTGGGGAGAGACCGACAAACTACGATTTCAGTAGCTATCAGGAAACTAGAACCCAACTTAGAAAAGCTATCCGGATATTAGGTGACTTAAGTCCAACTCCTGCCGACAGTCCCAAAATACCTCACTCCCCTTCCCTTTAGGGAGTGGGGTGTATGATTTCATGAGGGATGTTACTCCCTCTAGATCTACCTGGTTAGAGTATTGGGACATGGCTAAACCTTATCTGTACTACACAGGTCTAACTGTAGGAGTAGTACTAGTAGTTGGTACGGGGATCTTCTTCTTTGAGCCAATTAAAGATGGTGTTGTATACGCAGCCGTTAGTGTTAAAGACGGTGTAGTATACGCAGCAACAACATCTAAAGATTGGATCGTAAGTTGGTTCTCCGGCGGTAGAGTCTTTACTTGCTTCCTCTTTCATCTGATACATTTTATTTACGTATCCACTAAAGATATCTTCTGAATCGAAGAGATAACCTGACAATATTTCATAGGTGTAACCATATTTAGTGGCGTTAACCAGCTCTTCGCTAAAGTACCACCCTGTCCAGCTCCCTTCACCATAAACAGTTGTATTATTCTGTTTAAAGGGTAAGATAGGGTTTGGAATAGATGGGGCAGTAGTTCTAACATTGAACACACCTAAAGAGTTGTTAAATATAGTTTTATAGCTATCCATTTTAGTTCTAGTAAACAGATAACTAAATAGAGCGTCTAACATTGCATCTAGGTTAACATAATCAGTGATGTAGTAACTATAGTTTTTAAGACCATTGTAGAAACTAGCACAGTAAATACTCATATCATTGTTGTTTAAATAAGTTTCAAGATCTAGTGTAATCATATTTCTCCCCTTTAGGGGCTTCAAAGCTTTTGTTTGGTCGTAGTTTAGTTATGAATTCACTGGAGTATGAGTCCTCATACATGAAGAATACCACACTATCTTTAATGTGATAAGTCTTAGTCCCTATTTTACGAGTAAACTCTCCGGTAGATTGTACCCTATCTGTAAATTCAGTTAGCAGTATCTTAGAAACATTGGAGAAAAGTTTTACATGGATTATATCTTTAGTTATAAATGTAACTTCAACATATCTATCTAATTCTGTACCAGCATCCGCTAAGAGACCTTTAACTATTGTGCTTCTAGATCCTTTTTCAACTACAGTACCCCACTCTGTGTAATAGGTGTTGTTAGGCAGTCCTAAAGGATTCATATCTAAACTTTTAATCGGTTTAGAGTCAACACTGTTAATATAACTTAATCCTTTAACATAGTCCTCATGGTTTATCACACAGTAATTAAAGTACAAGCTATGGATGTTTACATCTTTATACCAATTACCTAATAGTTCGTATTTGTTGTTTACGTAATCTATATAGTTAGCTACATCCTTTTTATTGTTTGGATCTAGAGGGAATCTGTGTCCTAAGCTGAAGTGACTATTGGAACCGTGTCTTACTTGAGTAATAACAGAGATGTATTTACCTTTAAAGGATTGTTCCTTAATAAAGTTATTAAAAAGAGTTGAAATTGATAGAGAACCCGTTACTGGATACTCTTTGTTTATAAAAGTATATTTGTTTTTATTCATTGTTTGTTTGTTTTGGTTTGTTTTGTATAATAGTGTCTAACGTGAGTTTTATGTCATCACTAGGACTGGTTGTTTGGGTTGTTGTTCACTACACCTCCTATTGTTTCAAGGAAATGTAAGGTACACTATTTTTGATACAAGGCTGCGCAGCGCAGCAGCAGAGAGTTATCTCTCCACCAGTGGGCCATACCAAGTAGCCAATCCTCACCTATTTAAAGGGGAGAAGGATTGTATAGGGGAGGGTAAAGATAAATAGGGGTTAATAAATAGGGGTTAATTTTTATTTATTTAAAAATTTAATTGCACCTGAACCAATTTCAAGAACAAATCCGATAGTTAATATACTAAAGAAAATAATAGCCACTGAGAAACCAAAAACACTAACGTGATAAAGACTAACTGCTAATGGGAATAGAAGTAATATTTCTAAATCAAAAATTAAAAATAGCATAGCCACCACGTAAAAATGAATATGGAATACTGATCTGGTTTGTCCTTGTATTACAGAAAATCCGCATTCATAAGGAGAAACTTTAGATTCATCGGGTCTATTAGGAGCTAATAATAAATTTAAAGCTAAAATAACCGCAGCTAAAATAGGAACAAAAATAAATAAAATAGATAAAGTAGAAATTCTCATAGTTAACAATAGAATAAAGATAAAGATAATAATTGAGTACTGTTTAATAGCAATGAAGGTTTTAAAATAAAGAATAAAATACTTAAAGTAAGAGTTGAAATTAAGAAACTATGGAAATTAGTAATGTAATATGAAATATAATAGTTTTCATGCACATCTACAAAAGGAATATTTGCTGATAGAGGATAGTAGAGACTTCCTTTATGGTTTGTAGTATCTCCTTTTTCATTTAATGAATTGTAAGTTACAGATTCCATTACAGGGTCTGATTCTATACCACTTTGTGGTGGTGTAAATAAAATTCTAACTATTTTTAAATAATATGAAGCACTTATAACACTTACAATTATTGCTACTATAGACATAAAATAATAACCACTTTGTACTGCTGAATATAATACCATTTGTTTTGAGAAGAATCCCATTAATGGAGGAATACCAGCCATAGAGAATAAACAAATAGCTAAACTTAAACTTAATAAAGGATTAGACATAAATTGACCTTTCAATTCGGTAATAAATCTTATATCCATATTTTCAATATTTTTATTATCTGAATAAGCTCCGTATCTAAAACTGTTTTTATCAGAATGGAATTTTTTGAAAAAATTTAGGTATCCAAAAGCTAAAATTATTAAGAAAGTATTTAAGTTAGTTACAGAATATTGAATAATATAAAATATAAATGAATCTATTGATTGTTCACTATTTATAGCTAGAGCTAGTAATAAGAAACCAATATGAGATATTGTACTATAAGCTAATAATCTTTTAATTCTAGATTGAGCTAAACCTACTACTGTTCCAATTATTAGTGAAAATAAAGAACTTAACAATAATAAATTTTTCAAAGCATCATATCCTATTATTCCATTTAAAGGTTGTACAGATAAATTATTAGTCCATGATGTACCTCCTATAAATAAATCTAATAAGAATACTAATATAGCTATTTTAGGCATTATAGTTAACCAAATAGTTACAATAGTTGGACTATCATCATAAACATCAGGAGCCCAATTATGTAAAGGTGCTGCTGCTATTTTAAATAAAAATCCAATCATTATTATAATTAAACCTAAACTTAAACCTTGTGTGATACTTTGACTATTAGATATTGATATTAAGCTATATATTGATTCTAAATTAGTTAATCCTGTATAAAAATAAACTAAACCTGAACCTAATAATATTAAACAAGAAGATAAACCACCTAATAAGAAATATTTTAAACCAGCTGAGGTTGCTAATCTAGAATCTCTAAATAAAGTGGATAAAATATAAACACCAAAAGATTGTAGTTCTATACTTAAATACATTGATAATAAATCAGAAGAAGATAATAATAAAGTAGAACCTAATGTACTAAATAATATTATTAAAGAATATTTATCACCTAAACCTGATACTAGTTCTGTATAAATTATTTTTGAGGGTGTTGTTATCTGTTGTAAGCCTGCGGCACTGCTATTTGTTGAGGTACTAAAATTATAAGATTGCGGACTTCTTGATTGTAAATTATATTTTTTAACTAGATCCAATCCTCCAATCCCTAAAAAGGGAGCTGCTCCTCCCCCTAAAGGGGAAGAAAGAGAATTTAAGGTATTGTCACCTTTATGGGAGGGAGTGGATACTACTTTAATATATTCTATAATACCCGGTCGAGCTATTAAAATTAAAGCACCTATTGTTAATAAAAATATATCTAATTGCTGTGATATTATTGTTACATGGAATAATCCGCTATAAATTCCTATTCCTGATCCAATTGACTGAATATATAAAGCATTAAAAGCTAATGCTCCGGAATAAATTAATATTAAAGAGGTTATTCTGGTTAATAAAATTGGAGTAAGTTGTGTCTTAAACGATGGTAGGGCTATTGCCACTATAATTATTAAAAGACTTATTAAAATCATTGCTCAACCTAACCCTTACTACTCTATAATAAATTATACGAACACTCACCACTATCTTACCCTCTTATACCCCCTTCGGTTTTCCACACCCTTATCTATTACTCTATACCCTCCCACCTTAAAAAAAAAAGGACAAGGGGATAAGTGTAAAAGGTTAAAGGGCGGGGAGGTGTTGTGGTGGAGTAGCGCTACCCTACAATTATCTGCGTACCTCGTACTACCCAATCTAATGGAGTCTTGATGCGGATATAGTGGAGGCCGCGTAGCAGCAAGGGGTGAAAATATCAGTTTGGTGATCCTTGTTTTATAACATTTTAGTGCGGTGCTGCGCAGCGCGCCTTGTTATTATTTAATTAATTTTTAGTTATTCTAGATATAAATATTGGTGCTACCATTGCTAATAATAATATTACACTACATAATATTAACCATATAGCTCCGTAAGTGTATAATCCTTGACCTATTGCTTGTATTTGTAAGAAATTAGTAAAAGCAGTATCAGCTATAACAGGATTAAAGGCAGTATTAACTGATGATAATGAAACTATTTCTGAATTTAAAATAAATGCATTTAAATTAGTTAACACATTTAATAAAGCAGAGATAGCAGATACATTATTAAAACTAAAAGGCATAATAGTAAATATTTCATAAAGGAAACAAGAACCTATAGCTAAAGCTAATGGAACATTTTTAGTGTATTGAGATCCTGTTTCTAAAATATCAGTTAATTTAATATTTATCATCATAATAACAAAAAGGAATAAAACAGTTATAGCTCCTACATATACTATTATATATGAAATACCAATAAAACCTACACCCATTAAAATTAAATAACCTGCTGCATTAACAAATACCGCTATTAAAAATGTTACTGCGATTACAGGATTTTTAGAAGTTATTACTAATACACTAGAAAATAGAGTACTAAATGCTAGTAAATCGATAAATATATTTTTCATTTTTCTTTATTTTTTTTGGTTCTAGTCCACACCTTTGGAACATTTTCCGCGACTGTGGTTACTATATAAGCCTACGTATTTTTGTTTATTACTTACGTTCGAATTTTTATAATCCTTCCTACTACCTTTGCTGCGCAGCTGCGCCTTCTTTGGTTAAAATAATCAATTAATTATAATTAAACGACTTAAGGCTGTATACTAAATTATTTGTTTTAATTAAATCACTTATATTTTCAATATATTTTTTATTTAGCTGATTTAATCGATCATGAGCATAGTGACCTTTACTATTATTAAAGGCAGGGTCTCAACCTTTTACACCCTATCGCCACTATTTCAGCCACCTACTATGCCTACTCTGCATGCGAAGCTGCGCTACACCATACCACCCCTTCTTCGAAAGGCTAAAGCTATAAAAAGAACAGGAGGTAGTGCTAAGGCAACACTGCTACGCAACCCTAACCCCTTACCCTTACACCGCGCTAAAGCTAATAAGATGTCAGGGTACACCACGCACCGCACTACCCTCCTTTTTAAAGGAGGGTGGTGCAGTGCTGTGCAGGGGAGGGGGTGGAGAAGGTGAGGAGAGATGGTTAATACTACGTACTACGTAGACAGAGGATAAAGCTTGGAAGACTATTGCTTTTTTGTTAAACGAAGACCAACACCCCTCCCCTTTAAGGGGAAGGGGTAGGGTACTGATAATTAATCTTAAGCCCCTAAAGGGGAGAAATATTATCGCTACTTACTCTATTTATAAATATAATATTTATAAATAGAGTAAAAAATCGCTATCTATAAAGTTTTAAAGAATCGCGAAAACCTGAGAGGAATTGAACCTCTACTTATTATATTAATTTAATTAATACCATTAGGTTTACAGGCACTGAGTTGACCAGAGTCGAACTGATATTAACCACTACCAAAAAATGGTGTTTTTCCATTAAACTACAACTCATTCTTTTACTGATTACTACTTCCCCACACCCCTCCCCTTTAAGGGGAAGGGATAGGGGGAGTGCGCACTACCCTCCTTTTTATAGCTTTAGCGTGGGGCAGGGCGCCATGTATCCCTTTTAAAGGGTAGGAGTGCGCTACGCGCGTAGTAAATTCTATTATTTACTCAGGAAAATGATCCCGGGCTAAATTATTATATTACGCTTACCCCTTCCCCTTAAAGGGGAGGGGGTGGCGTGGTGAATATAGTTTGGACGCCACCTACAGTATGCGTAGCGTGCTGTTGGAGATATTTGCAAGCTGCGCAAAGGTAGTAGTGGTGGTAGCTTTATATGTTTACTGCTAAATAGTTTATGCCGAAAACTGGAATTGAACCAATATTAAAATCTTACAAGGAATCCGTTTTACCAATTAAACTATACCGGCTTAAATTATTAAAATATTAGCAGCCCCCTGCACTGCAGCCCTCAATTAATAGATGGCGATAGTGGGGAAACTTTAAATTGATTATTAATTAAATGTTTATTTCCTTTAAAACACTTTTGTTTTGCCCGAAGGCCTTTGTAATTCTTCTTTTAACTCTTACCACTCCCCTACACTACATCTTATGATGTGTGGTGTACCGGGGCGTTGTAGAAGGATGTGTAGAGGATAGGCTAGTGCTCCAACTGGTTACTGGGAGGTTGCTTTTAGAAAATCTGGAATGTTAATAAAGTTTTAAGGGGTTGCGTAACCTAGCCTACGGTAGGGTGGCAGGCAGCCATGCTTATTAAGATATAAGGTACTGAGCTTAAACTGATTAATGAGCTGAGGGCTGCGGCTGCTTCCTCTAAGAGGATGCGCAGTAAACAATTATTTATTTTATGCCTCGGGAGAGAATCGAACTCCCCTGTTTACGACTTCAATGTAACGCTTTAGCCGCTAAGCCACCGAGGCTGTATTATTTACCTTTAAAAACTAATAAGGATATTTAACATTACACCTTATTCCTTTACTACCACACCAGCCCAAAGGGGTCAGCGTAGTAAGATGTAGAGGATGGGTAAAAGCAACTAATCATGGAGAAAGATAGAGTCGAACTATCATATTTGTAGTGCAAATACAACTGATTACCATTATCAGATTTCCCCTCCACCCTAAAGGGTCTTATGCCTTTACGATAAATAACTAATTTATTTTTAAATTTATTAACTTTTAGCTCACTCTTTTAACTTTTTATCTTATTTTTTTTACCACTACTACGCTACCTTACCTATCCTCTGCGCGCTGCGTATCCACCCTACCCTTTTTAAAGGAGGGTACATCGTAAGATGTAGTAGAGGAATAAAGTACCCCCTGTTCTTTTTAACCAAGGTGGAGATGATTTAGAAGCAGGGAAAGGGGATTATATTTTTTTTAATTTAATTCTCCCCCTACGCTTTAGCGTACTGTACTATCTCATTTATATGCAGAGCCACAAAAAATGATAAGCAAACTCAGTAGGACGCAATGGAAAATTTACCTTAAAAAAAAAGGTTTTAATTTAATTATGCTACACTGTTTATGGTGACTTTAAGCTTGAAGTAAGACCACCCACTCCTCTTAGAGTGCGCAGCTGCGCTGCGCGCGGGGGCTTGGTTTTTATATACCACTTAAATTTGGGTGCTGATACATCTTACGATGTGTAGGGTGCGCGCAGCGCAGGGGAGAAGGAGGTATGCGCAGCAACTCCTCTCCGCACTCCTCTCCTCTTTGTACCGAAGGATGTTAAGAAGGTAGCGGACATCGAGATATGTACTTCGAGAGCCACCCTTTTTTAAAGGAAGGTATTACATCTTGTAGTGTAACCATCACTTATTGAGTATTCAATATATAAAAAAATAATTATTCACCACCACCATCGTCTGATGAGAAGAAGTTGTCATCATTATTATTAATCACAGTTTCCCCTGCGGGGCCAGTAGTGTTATTATTATTATTAGTATTATTAGTATTATTATTAGCAGTATTAGTAGTATTGGTTACATTACTTGGTCCTGCTTCCGTTACTTCTGCGTTTCTTTTTCTTAATTCCGCTTCTTGAGCTTTTTTAAGTCTTAATTCTGCCTCTTGAGCTCTTAACTCAAGTACTTCAGCAGGTGGATGAGCACTAGTGAAAGGATTTAATAGTTCATCTCTATCAGCGACATTTTTTCGCCATTCCTTAATATTAGATTTTCTATTGCTGTTAGGGACAGGACCTGGATACATTATTCCATCTTCTCTCTGGAAAATTCCTTTTATAAAATCAATTATTTTTCCGTTAACAATTGCTGTAGTATGAAAGGTACGTACCCCTACCCCTAACGGTGTTGGTCCTATGTTATCCCTACTCAATCTTTTAGAGCCAAAAGGAGAGAATGCCGCAGCCCTTGTAGACTGTAAATTAAATAAATTATAACAGCTTCTAAAAATTGAAGATTGCTGCGTAGCTGCGCTACTTGTATTAAAGGCAGGAACGGAAAGATTATAAGAATTCTTAATACTATAATTAGTAATAATATCTGATGTTTTAACGACAGTTAGAGGTTTCAATATATTATTTTTTCTATATTGAATAATTTTATTATTTAAAAGGTTAAGCATGATAAATATATTTTTGTTTTTTTAACTATTAGTAAGGAGCAATATCACAAGCAACTAAAATACTAGGTACTAAAATGATAAAAGCTACTGCAATAGGTAAAAGATTTAACCAACACAATTCAATTAAAGCATCGTATCTTAGTCTAGGTAAAGTGGCTCTGAACCATACAAACATAAAACAGAAGATGCAAGTTTTAATTCCTAAAACAATTGATTGTAGATTAAAGAATGAATTATTAATAAATAATTCGGGCATATTAAATCCTCCTAAGAAAAAAATAGCTGTAATACTTGAGAAAAGTACTATAGAGCTATATTCAGCTAAGAAGAAGAATACAAAAGGAACACTAGAATGTTCAGTAAAAAATCCAGCTACTAATTCCGATTCAGCCTCTTGTAAATCAAAAGGTGTACGAGAAGTTTCAGCTAAAATAGAAATAAAATAAAAAATAAATACAGGTAATAAAGGCACAATAAACCAAATAGCTTGTTGTTCTTCTATAATAGTAGTAAAATTAAAGGATCCAGTTAATAATATTATTATCAATACCGCTGAACTTAGTATTAATTCATAACTAATCATACTGGCTGTAGATCTTAAAGAACCTAAAAAGGCATATTTAGAATTAGCTGACCAACCACTAAATAATATTCCATATATTCCTAAGGAAGATAAAGCTAAAGTATATAATACTCCTAATGAAAAATCAGATAAAGCTAAACCTTGACCAAAAGGTATAACAGCCCAACCTAAAAGACTAAAAATTAAAGTAGATACTGGTGATAAATAAAATAGAACTTTATTTGATTGAGAAGGAACAATTGTTTCCTTTAATATCAGTTTTAAAGCATCTGAAAATGGTTGTAGAAGACCAAAGTAACCTACAGTATTAGGACCCACCCTTCGTTGATGAGCTGCTAATTGTTTTCTTTCTATTATTGTCATAAAAGCCACAGCTAATAAGATAGGTAATAGAATTACTAAAACATCTATAAAACTAAATAATATATTCGTTATAGTTATCATAAATTTATTGCTTATCATATTTGTTTATTAATTTATTTGTTTTCACCCCTTAAGAAGGGATTGTAGTACTTGTTGTTTACTGTTAATTGTGAATTTTAATTTTTAGAAATAGATATTTACCTAGCATCCCGCTTATTGAGGTTTACATTTTCCTATCTTCTACTCTACCCTTTAGGGTACACCGCGCGTACAGTTATTATAATCTTAAACATTCTACGCACTCTTAATCAATCTAAAAAAACAAAAAGAAAAGATATGTAAGTAGAAGTAAAGTAATAATAGAGAAAGCAGAAGTAAGGATAAACAGTACCACTACCAATTTTTCAGTAAATTATTCTATAAATTAATTATTTTAAAGTAATATTACTTTAACACAATAATACCTTGATTAACCGAAGGATTGACTAACATATTATAAATTAAACCATCTTTTTACAAAATAAATCTAAATAAACATCTTTCTATGTATAATTTTAAATTTGAAAATACATCCACCACCCTACCACCCTTGGATTATTATAACGAATCGATATTACCACCACTACCACGCTTAGCGTACTCTCTTCCCCCCCCACACCCCTCCCCTTTAAGGGAAAGGGGTAGGGGAGAAGGATTGTGCCCACACCCTCTATACCTTGTAAGATGTGGAGGAGGGGCGTGTACTGTGGCTACGTAGTACGTAGTGTTTGCCAAAGGATGAGGAGTGGCTTGATATTAAAGGATACCATATTTAGTTAAAGCGCAGCTGCGCAGCGACGCCAAAAAAAGATAAAGGGGTTAATTATTTTTTAGTGTAATTCAATAGCATCTCTAATATAAGAACAAGTTAAGATAGTAAACACGTAAGCTTGGATCACTGATACAGCTAATTCTAATCCCATAATTGCTAAGAAAATAGCAAAAGGAACTAAAGTAAGTACAGCTATTATTAAAGTAGAGCTAAACATTTGATATAAGAATGAAGCTAAAATTTTCATTAAAGTGTGTCCCGCTACCATGTTACTAAATAATCGTATTCCTAAACTAAATGCACGTGCACTGTAACTTAATAATTCTATTAAAACTAATAAAGGAACTAAAGCTAAAGGAGTACCTGAAGGAATGAAATAAGCAAAAAATCTTAATTTATGAATATAAAGTCCTAAAATAGTAACTCCTATTAAAATAGTAAAAGATAAACTTAAGGTTACTATGATTGAAGTTGTAATAGTATATGAATAAGGTACATTACCTGTTAAATTAGCTATTAAAATAAAGAAAAATAATGAATAAATGAATGGTAAATATACTTCATTTAAACTTCCTATTTGTTCTCTTACCATTGAATGTATACTTGCAAATGAACTTTCTAAAGCGATAGACCATTTAGAAGGCACTAATTTTGTGTTATTATTAGCAATAAAATGTAAACTTATTACTAAAAATAAAACTAATATACTGTATAGTGCTAAATTTGTTAAAGTTAAATTAAAATAACCGAATATAGGTGCACTTAAACCTACTAAACTTGTTACTTCAAATTGTTCTAACGGAGAATTTATAATTATTAAATTAGATAAACTCATTTTTATTATATTATTTTGTTTTTGTATCAGCTATATGTGCTCTGCATCGACAGCCTGCCCACCCTTTTTAAAGGAGGGGGTAGGGTAATGCTTAGAGCCTCCCCCTACATCTTACGATGTAAAGGAAATAGATTACAAGCCTCCGTAAAGAGGCTCCACACTCCTGTAATACATTCGATCTGTTACCAGCTAACCCTTACACCAAACGCCCCATCCTCTACATATTTCTACGCTTTAGCATACCGAAGGATTGAAGGGAGGCTGAGGTATAAGAAATGGACAGATCCAAATGCAGCTGCTCCCACACCCTTTCCTTTTTAAAGGTGGGGGTAGGGGTACACCACACATCGTAAGATGTAGTGTAGCGCAGCAATGTAAAATTTATTAGTAAAATAGTTTTTATTTCATAACTTACATACAAACAGGAGATGGTTAGATATTTTGATAGTAGACTTTGTTCTTTGCCCACCTTCCCCTACACCTTCCTTTTTAAATGGTGGGTAGGTTTTAGGTAGGACTTGCTTGTTTTAGCCACCCTTACCTCCTTTACACCCTAAAGGGTAGAGGGAAGGCAGGCTTTGTTTTTAACCCTCCCATCCTTTACATCTTTTTTTTTGAAGGAGTGAAGTGAAAAGGGAGAGTTTTCTACTTCCCCACACCCCACCCCTTTAAGGGGAAGGGGTAGGGGGAGTACGCGTTTTTATTGTTTATATTTTCCCACCCACCTCCCTGCATCTGCTAGCCTACTACACCCTTAGCCCTATACATTGTAAAATGTTGGCCCGCACTATCTCTATGTACGCTTTAACGTGGTAGTGGTATAAAGATGTAGCGGTAGATACCATCCCTACCCATTAAAAAGATAGGAGGTAGATATGGATGCCTTGTATTTATTTTTTTGCCCTTCCCTACACTACATCTTACGATGTGTGGTGTACCCCACGCTAAAGCTATAAAAAGGAATACACTGCTGCGCAACTCCCTTTCTCTTAAAGGATGGGGGGTTTAGTACCAGCCAACTCTTTTGTTGAGTATATTAGCGCAGCTGCGCAGCAAGGCCAAGGTTGGTAAGGGCTAGTTTAATAATTAAGTTAATTACTTTATAATATTTGTTTTATATAATAAATTATAAGTTAGGTGCAGACCATAAGTATACAAAAGCATATAAGAATAACCAAACTACATCTACAAAATGCCAATAAGCAATAGATGATTCAAGACCAACATGGTGAGTAGTAGTAATATGATGATTTAATATTCTAATAAATTGTACTCCTATAAATAAGGTCCCTATTATAACGTGGAAACCATGAAGACCTGTTGAAGCAAAGAATACTGTTCCATATACAGAATCCGCTATTGTAAATCCAGCTTCTGAGTATTCATAATATTGTAAAGCTGTGAAAACTATAGCAAATAGCAATGTTAACATTAATCCTAATATTGCACTTCTTCTATTACCTTTAATTACAGCATGGTGAGCATAAGTTATAAAAGCACCTGAAGATAATAGTAATATAGTATTAAGTAAAGGTATTGCAAAAGGATCTAAGATTTCTATCCCTAATGGAGGCCAGATTCCTCCTATTTCTACTGTGGGAGCTAAACTAGAATGGAAGTATGCCCAAAACACGGATAAGAAAGCCATTAATTCACTGATAATAAATAGAGCAAACCCAAGAGTTAAACCTTTTTTTACTTGTTCAGTGTGGTGACCTAAATAAGTTGCTTCTACTATTACATCTCTTAACCAAAGAGCCATTCCTGTACTTATTAATAATACACCTAAGTTTAATAGATAACCACCGTATTTAAATCCATGCATACACATAACGGCTGATAATGTTACAACTAATAATGCAAAACTAGTTGAAATAGGCCAAGGTGAAGGATCTACTAAATGATAAGGATGAGTTTGATATCTACTTTTATTTATGTTTATATCCATTTTTTATTTGTATTTTACAATTGTTTGTTAATTTTTTTGGTCAACTTATTATTTTTTTGTAGATTTCCATAAGTTGAATACATCTTTCTACTTCGATTAGGCTTCAAAACATCTACTCCCCTCCCCTGCGCACTGCGCAGCAGCACTTCCAACCTTTAAAAAGGAGGGTGTATGGGGGCGGGGCTATACAATATATTTCAATTATTACACCCATGCTTTTTAGTTTATAGAACCCCTTACATTTTTAATCTTTAAGGATAAAACTACGTAAACAAAGGTGGTGTAGATTGTAGAAGTTTAAACTTTTCCCTTCCAGCCTTTCACCTACCTTTTTTCTTCACTCTTTCTGAAAGTACTTCTACCCACCCTTTTTAAAGGAGGGTGCGGAATGAAGAGGTGGGGTAGGGGAAAATAATTAAACATTAATTTTTTAAACACTGTTTAGTGGAAGGGGTAGAGAGGAATAAAATGAAAATTACGCAAAATAAATATATTCTCCCTTAGTATTTTTAATTAACTGTTGTTAACTTACACCATCCCCTATACCACGCATAGCGTACTGACGATTATAGGGGGCGGGGTTATACTAATGTGCGCATACTCTTATTTATCTGCACGAATTACTCCTCCAACTATTATTTCTAAAGAAGTACAGAGGTTCGCCGATCATTTATAAAAACTGCTATCCTACCCTGCTTAGTGATTTAATTAATATTAAATAACAGAGCGCACTACTATATATCCTGCACCTATTTTACAACCTTAACCAATCTTAATACTACTGGAGATAAGGGTATGATAAAGGATGCTTTAGGAGCAAGGCACATCGGTAGATGTAGAGAGGTAGGGGGAGAGAATTTAATTTTACTAAATAAATAGTAATAATAAACTATGATTTGACTGCTAGAATGCGTATATAAGTTTAATTTTATTATTATAAAATATTAAATAAATATATTATAACACTTACTCTTTTAGTAAGTAATCACTTACTCGATCTAATTTAGTCTAAAATCTTAGTTTAAAAATATTAATTATAATTTAATTTTCCTCTACAAGCCTAATACCTTCCCCCTCCGTCTGGAGTAACGCTAAATAAAAAGGGGTACACCATCCCCTTTAGGGAGTGTAGGTGAGTTGCGCAGCGCGCTCCCCTTTATCCTTTAAAAAGGAGGGACAGAGTTACTTGCGAAGCAGAGCAGTGAGTAATATATATTAGATACATTAGATATAGGTTGGGTGAACCCTAAGGGATTAATTATTTTTAGAATTGGCAACATCAAAAGCCGTATTTTCTATGATACCTATTGCTGGAACGATTACAATAAACCATACAAAATAGAATGATGTAGCAAATTGTCCTATTTCTAAATAAGGTGTTTCAGGATGACAAGCACCAATCCACATTAAAATAAAGAAGTTTACAATAAAGAACCAATGAGCTAGTTTCATTAAAGGTCTAAATTGACTACCTCTTATTCTAGATAAATCTGTAATAGGTAATATTAATAAAATTAATAAAGACCCAAACATAGCTATTACTCCTAATAGTTTATTAGGTATTGATCTTAAAATAGCATAAAATGGTAATAAATACCATTCTGGTACAATTGATGAAGGTGTACTCATAGGATTAGCTGGAATATAATTATCGCTGTGACCTAAAACGTTAGGGTAATAGAATACCATAATAGATAGAACTAATAAAAATGCAAATAGTGTAACTAAATCTTTAAATGTGAAATATGGATGCATAGGGTATCTATCACCGTTATTAGATATTCCATTAGGATTATTTGAACCATGTACATGAAGAGCAATTAAATGTGCAATAACTAAACCTGCTAATAAGAATGGTAATAAAAAGTGTAAAGAGAAGAATCTATTAAGTGTAGCATTAGAAACACTAAAACCACCCCAAATAAGTTCAACTAAATCATGTCCAAAAAATGGAATAGCACTTAATAAATTTGTAATTACTGTAGCACCCCATAATGACATTTGACCATATGGTAAAACATAACCTAGGAATGCTGTCCTGTTCTAATTACTGTCTTTAAAAACAAAAGTATATATCCAAACAGTAACCTTGTACTCTATCAATTTATTAGTATCCTTACAATTTATTTATAAGTCTGTAGACCCTACCCTCTTCCCTCTATACCACGCTACGCTTAAAGGTGTGAATTGCTGCTTCCTCTCCCCTTAAAGGGGAGGGGTGTGGGGGGAGAGGATGCGCAGCAGTGTAGAGTAGCATAGCAGGGTAAAGTAAGATTATTTTAATAAATTGTTTCTAACAAATATATTTAGAGCCTTGATTAGATATTTATAACTAAAAGTTATTTGTTTAATTAAATAAGCTATAGTAATAATTAACTAAGAACTTCGACTGTACATTAAGCATCATTTCAGATACCTATTAGTGAGCCAGTCTGTAGCGATTGTGTATTCAACCGACGGTCTAAAATAGATATAATTATTTAACCGTTTTCACCAATATAGCCAATTTATTTCTAAATCAATACCTTGTATCCTCTATACATCGTAAGATGTAGGGGAGTGGTATACCAACATTTTGTTTTTATAAAGCTTTTCAATACAAATTACGCTTTAGTTTAATGCTGGGACTTTGTAAATAAGATAATTAAAAACTAAAATATAGTTATAGCTCTTTACTATTAATTATATCTAGCCTTACACTCCCTATACATCGTACGATCTAGGGGATGGTGCTGGGCTGGTGTTAATAGATGGCAAGTTATCTTATTTACAATTAGGCCACATATTTAAATAGCCATCATAACGATAAAAATTATAACTCCAATAGTCCATACTAATGTTCTAGGAGCTTTATATGAACTATAGAATAAACCTCTAGCAATGTGAGCATACACAAAAATGAAGAAGAATGAAGCTACATTAGCGTGTGTATATCTTAAAATATAACCAGCGTTTACATCTCTCATAATATGTTCTACTGAATTAAATGCAAAATCTACATGTGGAGTATAGTGCATTGCTAAAAATACTCCTGTTAAAATTTGAAGAACTAAACAAGTTCCTAATAATGACCCAAAGTTCCATAAATAACTGATATTAGCTGGTTGAGGGTTATCTATTATATAAGAGTTCATTAATCTTAAAATAGCTTGGGACTTCAGTATTCTCATTGTTTTTTATTTAAATTGTCTTTAATTTTCGTTTTCCAATTGTCCGTTTAAACAAGTTTCTTTCTGCTGCGCAACTCCCATACACCATGGTGTACCTTGTTCCTTTTTAAATGGTAAAGGACACCTTTCCCCAACCCCTACATCTTTAGTACGCTATGCGTGGTATAGGGGGAGGGGCTTTGGTAAAAAGATGTTGGGAAGGCAGCCCTTGTTTGTTATTGTTGTTTTGTTTTAGCCTAATTATTTGTTAATTATAATTATCTACAACGATCTTTCTACTCAATCCTTAACCGTTTTCAAACCCCACAGCACGCTAAAGCGTATTATTGCAGGGCAGACAACCCCACACCTCACCGCTCCACGCTAAAGCGTATAAAAAGGAGGGGTGGGTAGAGGAAGGGGACTGCTACTACTACCTTCTATCCTTTTTAAAGGGTAGGGAGGCTTTAGGCAAAGAAGATTTGTATCGTTGTACCCCAGATGATAGGGCGTTTTTTTGTATAACTAAAGGCTTATAATTATCGTTTAAATAATTACTGTTGAAAGTCCAGTTAGTTTTACATATAAGATCTGAGTGGTTATCTAATTTAGCACCTCACTACCACCCAGAGCCGGAGGCTTTATCTTATTTTATGATAAATATAATTGTTTATTTCCTTCTGCGAGATATAAAGTGGGATGAAAGGATGGCTAAGAAAATAAAACCTTAGGTTAACCAATAAAGGTATGTATAGCATATAATTTATAAACCAAAATTTTTTGTAACTAATTTTTTAAAAGATTAAATAAAGCCCTCCACTATCCATCACTCCCATGTTTTACTACGCGTAGCGTGTACCTAAATTACAAGGCGCTCAGCGCACCCTCCTCTTCGAAGTACTACGCCCCTTTAAAAGGATAGCATAGCATCTACCCCTCTACCCTCCCCCTCCTTTAAATAAAGGAAAGGAGGAGAAGGGTGTGAAGAGGGCGGGGAGGGCTGCAGTTTAAGGCTGAAATGGTAGAGGGAGGAAAGGGGGTTTATAGTTTTATTTTAAAATGTTTCATTAAATTTAGTTTGCTTTGTTTTGTTTTGTTTTTGGTTTAATTTCACTTCGTTTATTTATTCTTTCTTTGTTTTTTTTTTCATTGTTTTCTTTAATTTAAACCCTTTTGAGAATAAAAAAATAGAGGGTTAGGGGGGTAGGTCTAGTCGTGTTTAATTTATTTGACATAAATTATAAGCCCAAGAAGATTTGAACTTCTACAGATTCCTCATCAAGAAATTATTCTACCATTAAATTATAGGCTTACAGTGAACTGTTATTAATTGTTTTTATTTGTTTTTTCGGGCACTGTGAGATTCGAACTCACGACTTTTGTTAAAAAGTTCTCGTTTTCAAGACGAGTGCCATAGACCAGACTCGACCAAATACCCTTTTAATTAATAAATATATTTTTATGTTAATTATTCTCCTTTTATATCTAAAACTAGTGTTATAACTATTTGTTTATGCCGCAGCCCTCCACTCCCCTCCCCACACCATCCCCTCCCCTTTAAGGGGAAGGGATACGAAAGATGTAGGGGTGGGGTAAATAATGAATGGCTTCAGAATCACTAGATGCTGGTAAACTAAACAATACCTAAATATTTAATCTATCCTGCCTACGGCTATCGCCTACACTACATTACCCCTTTGGGCTCTTGTTAACCCTAGCCAGCTACGCAACACCCCCACTCCTTCTACACCATGCCACTCCCTCTGTCCTTTTTAAAGGTGGTAGGGTTTAGAGTGGCGCAGCTGGTAAAGTAAATATATGATTGATATAAAAGGTATCAAGAGGAATTGAACCTCTGAAAAAAGTATTAACAGTACCCCGCATTAACCACTCTGCCATGACACCTTATTGTTTATTATAATCTCTGCCCCTACCCATCTGCTTTCTACTACCTGCGGTAGTAATTTGCCTAATAGTTCACCAGCGCCATCTTTACAACGCGTAATGCGCTGCACGATATGTAAAATGTTTATATGGTAGGCGCGACTCGAACACGCTATATGTCTCCCACCCAAAGGGAGCGACGAACCAGTTTGTCATCTACCATTTACTTTGTACATTAAATTATTATACATAAACAAAGTTAAAAGTTTAGAGGTATAGTGTAACATACACCACACCATGGTGTACCGTTTTTTGCAGCGCACCCTGTCCTTTTTATAGCTTTAGCGTAGGGTGGTAGGGTTAGGGTAGGGGTTAGAACCCCAAGTTTTGTTTACTAAATATCCTTTGTTTTTATAATGTTTTATAATATTTATATTATATAATACATTAAGACCGAAGGGGATCGAACCCTTATAATATCCATTATGAGCGAACTGCATTAACCAATTATGCTACAGTCTTTTACTACTCCGCGCACTCTATTCCTCTAAACGCGCGCTGCGCAACTCCCCTACACTCTTTACCCTACCACTGCTACGCAACCCTAAGGGGGAGTGCACAGCATAGCGTAGTAAGATGTATGGGGATGGTGTACCCTTTTTATTTTAGCGTTACTCAGGATGGAGGGGAAAGGGTATTAAAGTTAAAATATATTTATTTGAGCAGTAAAGGAATCGAACCTTTTACGGTATAAACCAATTCTTTTACAGAGAACCACCATTACCAATCGGATCACCTGCCCTATATTAAGGTTTATATTTACCTTCTAATTATTATCTTTTTATTTTGTTTTTTGGAGAGTTAAAAAAAACAATAACTTATAATATCTCTTTTAAATAGTTATACTGCTAAATTGAAAACTGTGTTTATAGTTTAAACCAACCACTCTGCTGCGTAGCACTCCCCTACCCTCCTTTAAAAAAGGATAAAAAGATGATTAATCCCCTACCACGCCACCCCCTCCCCTTTAAGGGGAAGGGGTAAGCGTACTTACAATGTATAGGGGTACACTACACATCGTAAGATGTAGTGTAGTGGTGCGTAGCTATTACTAAATATCCGAAGGCTCGATACGGTAGGGGTTTATAATTTAAATAAAAAAAATTGTAATTTACTTTCCACTACTACATCGTGAGTACGCTATGCGTGGTAGTGCGCAGCTTCTCCCTTTATTTAGGGGTACTCCTTTCCCCTGTCCTTTTTATAGCTTTAGCGTAGGGTGGTAGGGTTAGGCAGATACGATAATAAGCCTGGCAAGGAATAATTAGATAACTACTTTATAAAATATAATTTATATATTTATTAAAGAGAATCTAAGAAACTTAAGTAATTTTCAACAGATACTGCTTCTATTGCTGTAGGCATGAATCCATGGTATACTCCACATATTTCAGAACATTGACCATAGAAAACTCCAGTTCGTTCTGTTAATAAAGAAGCTTGGTTCAATCGTCCAGGGCAAGCATCAATTTTTAACCCTAAAGAAGGAACCGCATAATCATGAATAACATCTGCACCTGTAACAATTAATCTAATATGTGTATCTACTGGTACAACAACTCTATTATCTACATCTAATAATCTGAATTGACCTAATTCTAAATCAGATTCAGGAATCATATATGAATCAAATTCAATAGGATCTCCACTTTCACTTACATAATCACTGTATTCAAAACTCCAGTACCATTGGTGACCTGTAACTTTGATTGTAATAGTTGGTGATATAACTTCATCTAATAAATAAAGTAATCGGAAAGATGGGAAAGCAATAGCTATTAATATTAAAGCAGGTGTAATTGTCCATATTAATTCAATTAAAGTACCGTGGTTAAGATATTTATGTGCAATAGGATTATTTTTATTATTATAATAATAAGTTATAGATCCAAGTACCCAGAATACTGCTACACAGATTACAACTAAATAGAAGAAAAGGGTATTATGTAATTCAACTATTCCTGTAAAACCTGGTGCTGCACTATCTTGGAAACCTATTTGCCATGGTTGTGGTGCATCATTTAAAATTTGGTTAAAAAACAATACTCCCATTTGGTGGCTTACATTAAAAATCCAGTTAGTTAAATTGTATGTCATTTTTATTTTTGTGTTTTTAAAGTCTCTCTTAGTTTTAAAATCTTATCTTTAATGTATAAGGTTTAACTCATACAAAAAATTAATTAATAATTAATGGAATATAGTTAGAGATATAGATTTATTTTACAACACCCTACCCCGCGCAGCTGCGCAGCGCGCTCCCCTACATCTTACGATGTATGTCCCTAAAGGGAGGGACAGAGTTACTTGCGAAGCAGAGCAGGGTACTAGTTGTTTTCTATATTTACTCGCCTACCTCTCCTTACTAGCTTTACGCTACTATTTTGTTTTTAGCCTTATCTACCGCTACATATATATATACCGCAAGACCGTTAGTGATGTTCTACCACTCCTGTTCTCCTGCTATAACCCCCAAATCCATTCCACTTTAGGGTGGGGTAAAGGTATAGCAGCTTGGTAAATGTGGCAGTAGTGCACCCCTACACTACATCTTACGATGTGTGGTGTACCCCCTAGATCTTACGATGTGTAGGGTGCGCGCAGCGCAGGGGAGTTACTAAAACTAAAGACGGTAGGTAAAGAGAGGAGTAACAACTGAATGGTTGAATAAAGAGTAATTCCACACTAAGATTTAGCTTATACAATTCTTTTATTATTAAATTTAAAATAATAAAATCGAAGAAGTAAAGGATTCGAACCTTTGTTTATAATTATTTAACCTATCCTCTTCCCTACTCCCTTTCCCTTTTTAAAGGTGGTGTAGGGTGAGGCTACTTCTTTCATAAAACAAAAATAGATTAATGGAGGCGCACTCCCCCTTAGGGTTGCGTAGCAGTGGTAGTAAAGGAACAGAGTGCAGAGGAGGGTAACTATAACTGTTTGATTAAGAATAAGGGGGTTTAATTTTTAAATAAAATATTATGAAATTATTTCAATATTATTTACTAAAAAGAAAACAAGTAAAAATTAAGAATATAATAATAAGAAACCAATCATTAATGAGAATAATCCTGTTGCTTCGGCTAAAGCAAATCCTAAGATTGCGTAACTAAATAATTGTCCTTTTATTTGAGGATTTCTAGCTGTTGATGCAATTAAAGATGAAAAAATAAGACCGATACCGGCTCCGGCTCCGATTAAACCTGAACAAGCTAAACCTGCTCCAATGTATTTTGCTGCTGCTAACATATTTGTTTTGTTTTTTTATTTAAAATAGTGTCTAACGTATATACTATATTTATATAAATATATACTACTTATAACTAAATATTTATAATTTAAATATGTCTCTGCCTCCAAACACTAACGTGTGCCGCAGCCCCACCCTGTCCTTTTTATACGCTTTAGCGTAGGGAGGTAGTAAGGGTAACCTCTACCGTCACGATACGTTTAAGCCTCGCCCTCCCCTGCGCAGCGCTGCGCGCACCCTACACATCGTAAGATGTAGGGGATACAGTACTATACAATATATGAGTTGCTGCGAGCGCAGCACGGGGTTAATGTATTTATACTAAATTTTATTTATTATTAAAATTATCTGAAAATATGACTTAATCTTACTGTAAAATTAAATGCTCCTTTTCTAGATTTATCTGTAAACATTGATTTTTCTATCACTTTAGAATTTAATCTATTAAAGTTACCTCTTTGTGCTCGTTTTACTGTCAATCTAGGTATAATTTTTTCATTAATTGGTCTACCAGCTAGTTTAATATTAACACCAGAGATCCCTGAAGGATATGCTGCATGTCCATTTGGCATATTAATATTGCCTTTACTAAATTTAATTTTTTTATAAATATTAATTCTTCGGAATAATCTAGAAACTAATTTAATAAATTTACTATTATAACTTTCACTATTTAAATGTTGTACTAAAATACTACTATCTTGATAAGGTTGGTATAATCTTACTAAATTAAGTTCAACTTCAGTATTAAATAATTTAGTTAAGTAATCAATAAGGAATGATAATTTTTCATTATAAACAGAGCTTATATTTTTACCATCAGTCCCTTCAGTTAAGGATGCAGAAACTGACTTACTATTATTTTTAACATAATAAAATAAATGAATAATAATTTTAGCTTTATTAGAATACATCAAGTTTCCGTATTTATTAGTATTTAGTCCTTCACTTATAGATTCTAATCTATTTAGAGTATACACAATATTAAATGTGGGTCTACTTATTAAACAACCTTTAGCTAAAAAGGCTAACTTTAAGAAATCAGCAGCTTTTTCCATTGCAAATAATATTTTATTACTTTTTTTAAACTGATAAAAATCATATTTACTATTGGCTAAATTAAAATCAAATTTAGTTAATAAATTTAAGTAATGTCTAATTAAAGGATTTTTTCTATTTTTTCCACCTTTTAAGAGGCTTGAGTTGTTTAAATAATTTTTAAATAAAGTTAAAGACATATGACTATCACCTATAGGCACATATTGACATTCAGCTCCTTCTATTCTGTCGCTTTCCATCACGTGGACTCCTATATTTCCGTTTGGCATTGCCTTAAGGTTTATTACTTCTGCTGGTGCAGCGCCTCCTGTTAATAATTCTGAAAGTTTTAATATTTTTTCATTTTTATTTAATTTAGATTCAACATTATAATTGGTATTAGATTCTAATTTTATTGTTTTTTTACTTAATATGTAATTTTTTAATCTTTCAGGTGTTACTAAACCTAAATTTACTAAACTTTGCATATTCATGCTTTGAGGAGATAATGATAAATCAGTAGATTGTAATTTTAAATTTTCTACTTTATTATTTAATGTTTGTGAAAATCCACCTCTCCACCCTGTTAACAGAGCAGATATGTTATGAATTGATGCTTTATTTGATAATTTCATGATTTATTATTTTTGGTTTATATTTATTGGTAACCTACCCTTAATGTTAGTAAAGGCTAACTTAATTACTATCCTTTAACTCAATCAACCTGTGGCCAGAGGCTTGGAAAAAGATTAAGTAGAAGAAATAATTGTTAAGTCGAATTGCTAATAAAGGAAAAGAGATACTACCTTGCCTATAATTTATAGTAATAGTATCGAGAAAGAATTAATTTTATTAAAAATCTCTCGTATTAGACTACTTTTAAAGTTAAAACGTGTCTTTAGATCTTGTGGACTCTTTTCCATCTACACCCTCATATCTTTTAAAAGGATACAGGGTACACCACGAACAATTAGCAATCGTCTTATCCTACCAATGAAAACTATTCTTTTTGTTATTTATAAAATATACCTTCTCTTAAATAAAAAATATTTGTTAAATATAAAGTTACTGTTTAACTACCAATTATTTTAATATAAAGTCTTGTTTTAATTACCATTTGTTTTATAAATAATTGATTTAATCATATCCCCTGCGCATCCCATTTTAAAAAGGGTAAACCCTCCCCCTTTAGCCTTTAGGGAGTGTAGGGTGTAGGTGCGCTGCGCGCCTTGGTGTAGTAGAGGGTTATATTTAAGAAGGGCTTTTGTAGAGTTGTTACAGAGTATTTTAATGGTTTACAAATATTTAATAAAGATAAATGAAGCGATCATTGTTTTAGCTGTATAGCAACTTTTACCCTTTAGGGTGTGGATGCGCTGCGCGCACAGGGTCCATTAGATAACATAACGTTAACTTTACACTGTCTATTTACGCAGTTGTAATATTTAGTCGTTTAACGAAATAATCTTTAAGGAGAGGGTAGCTGAACAGCACGACGGATGGGAAATATCGATATAGGGGTTTAAGATATGTTAAATAGTAAAGTTGTAACTGAAGCATGAAGTGTATCTAATATAACATTAGGGAAAATACCTAATACAATTGTAGGTATTAATAACGAGATTAAAAGTATAAATTCTCTTCTATTTATATCTGTCAATGGTTTTAAATAAGGTGAATATGAACCATAAGATAATCTATTATAAAGATAAATAGAGTAACAAGCAGAGAAGACAATACCAGTAGCTCCAATAATAGCTGCAATTGGGTTTCTATCCCAAATACCAATTAATGACATTTGTTCCCCTAGGAAGTTTAAACTTAAAGGGATACCTGTATTACATAATGTAAATATAAAGAATAAAATAGTAAATACTGGCATATAAGTTACTAATCCTCTGATATAAGAAATAATACGAACACCAGTTCGTTCATATATTACTCCTCCTACGCATATAAATAAAGCAGGTGATACAAAACCATGAGCTATAGCTAATAAAATAGCTCCTTCAATTCCTTGAATAGTATTAGAGAATAATCCTAATATTACTACTCCCATGTGACAAATACTAGAATAAGCGATTAAAGCTTTAGTATCTTGTTGTATTATAGTAGCTAAACTAGCATAGACAATAGTTATTAAAGCAATAGTTTGAACTAAAGGACTAAAATAATGTGTAGCATCAGGTAAGAAATTAATTAACACTCTAAGATAACCATAAGTAGCCAATTTCAATATAGTACCAGCTAACAGAATAGAACCAGCTAAAGGACTATCAGCATGAGCTCTGTATAACCAACCAGTCATAGGCCATAAAGGAGTTTTAACAGCAAAAGCTAAGAAAAAAGCTAACCATAATAATTTTTGACTGCTTAAGTTTATTTCAGATAAAGAAATTAATTGAAAGTCAGTTGAACCTACATAATTGTTTATTTCTAAGATAGCTAATAACATAAATAAAGATCCTGCTAAAGTATATAAAAAGAATAATAAAGCAGATCTGATTTTAGCTTCTCCTGAACCATATAAAATAATTACTATAAATAATACAGGTAAAACACTTTCGAAAAATACATAAAATAATAATAAATCTAATACCACAAATAATGCTATTTGTAATGTTTCCAATAATAAAAAGGAAATTAAGAAATATTTTAAATTTTGATTTATAGTATTATAGTTTGACAATAATGCTATAGGAGTTATAAATGTTGTTAATAAAACAAAATAAATAGATATACCATCTACTCCTATATTTAAATGACAATAACTTAGTTCTTTAAAGCTATATACAAATTGATATTGACTAGTACTTGAATCAAATTGAACCCATAAATAAATGGATAAAACTAAATTGATTAATGAAGTAGCTAAAGCTATTTTTTTAGACTTTTCAGTATCAGTCACAAGCAATAATATTATTGAACCTATTATAGGTGTTATTAATAATAAACTTAACATTTTGGTTTTGATTTTTTATCCTCTATTACTTCACTTCTATTCATAAAGAATGAGAGATGTGATATGTACAGAGAATTTGAGGAGTTCCAATTATGGGTAAAGCCTTTTGTTAGATATATTTCAAGCCCCCGCCCAACATCTTACGATATATAGAGGAGGGTGCGCTGCACGCATACCTCGAAATCTTACTTTTACCATCCCTAAAGGGGAAAGGGTATAGAATCTTTTTAATCTTTATTTATAATTTTTATATTTAAAGATAAAACATTAAATTTGTTAAGTTTTAGATTTATAGCTTCTTTTAGCTAAATACTTAAATATTAATATTTTCTCTTTACTCCTATAAAGAGGTAAGATAATTTATTAACATAGATGCTAAACTACTCCTCCCCTGCGCATCCCCCTTTAAAAAGGAAAGGGTGCCAACCCCATCCTCTAAGAGTACACCACACATCCTAAGATGTAGTGTAGGGAGCGTAACGTGCTGCTGGATATTCACCAACTGCTCCTGCTACGCAACTCATCTACCCCTCCCCGCGTACCCCCTACACAGCACTTCCTAAAGGGAGTGCACCACCGCACTACTCTACATCTTATATGTATAGGGTGGAGCTGTGTAGAGGGGAGGGATTGGTACGTAAGGGCTTTAGGTATAAATAGTTTATGTAGGAAAGGGGATAAAAATTAAATAAATTAAAAAATGGTGATAGGTAATAAGATTAAGAATTATTTACCATATAATAAAGATTAATGAAGAGATATAAATTATAAACAATCTCAGTGTAGTTTCACTTAAAAAACTAGTATCTAATAAAATAGGGCTAAAAACCAAGAATACTAAAGTTAATAAACCTAATGTGATATATAAAGCATATGTAGTTATTACTCCAGTATCTAGTTTTCCTATGTGTTTTCCTGTATTTTGTAATATTGTAGATAAACCGTGAGGTCCTACTGTTTCGATTACACCTCTATCTAATACTTTAGAAATAGCGTAACCTAAATGTAAACCTTTACCAATGATAAAGTGATTATATAATATATCAAATAAATATTGACCATTTAAGAATCCATATATTTTTCTACCTAAGGAACTTTCAGTTAAATTATTAATTATTCCTGGAGATATTTGATATAAATATACTGCTAACCCGGCACCTAAAATACTTAAAATAGTAGGTAATAGTTTCAATCCGATATTCATTGAGAATTCAGCTTCAACCAAAGAAATATTATTAGGATGTATAAATAAAGCATTACCAAAGAAATCTGTACCTATACCTACAAATAAATCTGAAAATACAAATCCAAAGAATATACTAAATAAAGATAATATTAATAAAGGTATTATTACTGCTAATTTAGCTTCATGAATATTTAAATAAGTAGTACGTGATCCATTAGGTATAGTTAAGAAAACTAGTGATATTAATCTAAATGAATAGAAAGATGTTAATCCAGCAGTGATGCTACCTAATAAATAAGCATATGTAGAACTAAAACTATATTGAGAATAAGCTAATTCTATAATTAAATCTTTACTATAGAATCCAGATAACCATGGAAGACCTAATAAAGCTATAGTACCTACTAACATAGTTGAATAAGTAAATGGTAAAAAATTAATTAGACCACCTAGTTTTCTAATATCTTGTTCATCAGAGGCACTGTGTATTATTGCTCCTGCTCCTAAGAATAATAATGCTTTAAAGAAAGCATGGTTAACTACATGCATTAGAGCTACATTATATTGACTTAGACCTACTGCCATTACCATATATCCTAATTGACTTATTGTACTGAAAGCTACTATTCTTTTTATATCATTTAAAACTAAACCACAAGTTGCTGCAAAAAAGGCTGTTGAGGCTCCTATTAAAGTAATTACTAATAAGGCTGTAGAACTAAATTCTAATAAAGGAGAAGATCTAACTAATAAGTATAGACCAGCTGTAACTAGAGTAGCAGCATGTAGTAAAGCACTAACAGGAGTGGGAGCTTCCATAGATCCAGGAAGCCAACTATGTAAACCTAATTGAGCACTTTTAGCCATAGCACCCATAAAAATTAATAAACTTATTACAGTTATAGCTGTTTCATTCATTAAAGGTGCTAAAGAAAAGATAGTAGAATAATCTAAAGAACCGAACATTGCAAATAATGCAAAAAATCCTATACTTAGACCCATATCCCCTACTCTGTTCATAGTTAAAGCTAATATAGCCGCTTTATTTGATTGAATTCTAGTAAAATAGAAATTAATTAATAAATAAGATACCACACCAATACCTTCCCAACCTACAAACATTACAAAATAGTTAGCACCAGAAGCTAGTAATAACATAAAGAAAGTAAATAATGATAAATAAGAGAAAAACCGTTGATTATGAGGATCTGATGATAAATAATCTATAGAATATATATGAATTAAACTAGATATATATAAAACAGGTATAAACATTGATACAGTTAATTGATCAAATAAAAATTCCCAAGATATTGACATAAATTCGGAATCTACCCAATTTACTAAATGTATAGATACAGGAGATCCACATATCCCTACTTCGTAAAAAGATACGGTTGCTAATAAAGAAGCAAGAAGTAAACAAGCACAAGTAATAAAATGTGCACCTGTAACTCCTACTTTTCTACCCATTAGTCCTGAAACTAGTGAGCCTAAAAATGGTAAAACTAATATTGAAAGATACATTATGTTCTAAGTGATATATTTCCTCTTAATCGATAATAAGCAACTAGTATACTTAATCCTATTACGGATTCTGCCCCAGCTATTGCTACAATATAAATACTAAAGGTTTGACCTATGTTATCATCAAAACTAAAACTTGAGATTAGTATTAATAAAGTTACAGCTAGAAGCATAATTTCTATTGCAATAATCATTAATATTATATTTTTTCTGTTTAAGATAAATCCTAATATTCCTATTAAAAATAAAATTAAAGAAAGATTCATTTTGTTGTATATATATTTTGATACTCAGGGTCCTCTACTCACAATTTTGTTAATTAAATTACCTTTTACTATCATATCCTTTCCCCCCACGCTAAAGCATATAAAAAGAACAGGAGTAAATAGAAATAGATAAACTAATTGTTAAAACTAATCGTGTACTTATTCCCTTACTTTATTCTTTAAGAATGCACCTTTATCCCCCCCCCCCCCCCTACACAGCACTCCCTAAAGGGGGTGCACCACCTTGCCCCACGCTAAAGCGTATAAAAAGGAGGGTAGTGCGGTGCGTGGTGTAGAGGGGAGGGATTGGTATGTAAGGGCTTTAAGTATAAATAGTTTAGGTAGGAAAGGGGATAAAAATTAAATAAATTAAAAAACTTAGTCAAGCCCTTACTATCTCCTATGCCCCTACTCTTACAACCTGTCTGTTGAAAACCGAAGGATTTACCCTACCACTCCCTCCCCTACATCTTATTAGCTGCGCACACATCGTAAGATGTAGCAGCGTGGTATAGGGGAATTAAATGATAGGGGAGCGGGGCAGCTCATTAATAGAAGGACTACCAGCGGTAGTAGTGAGGTGCAATATAAAATTAAGATTGTACTGGTAGCATATTAAATGCATGGAATGGCACAGGACTTTGTAGAGCCCATTCTATAGAATTAGCACTTAATGTTTCATTATTAAATTGATTAGTAGAAGTAAAGTATGAAGGTACAGCCCAAGGATTATTATTAACTTCTTTACCGTTAATAAATAGATCATATACAATATATCCAAATAAGATAGTAGCTACTACTGAAACTAATGATCCAAAACTAGATACAGCATTCCATACACTGAAAGCATCAGGATAATCTGGTATTCTTCTAGGCATTCCAGCAAGTCCTAGGAAGTGTTGAGGGAAGAATGTTAAGTTAACCCCTACAAACAATGTCCAGAAATGTATTTTACCTAGTAATTCATTATATGTTTTACCAATTATTTTAGGTGTCCAATAATAGAAACCAGAAAATAAAGCAAATACAGCTCCCATAGATAACACGTAATGGAAGTGAGCTACTACATAATAAGTATCATGCATTGCAGTATCTAAACTAGCATTAGCTAATACTACTCCTGTTACCCCTCCTATTGTGAATAAAGCTAAGAATCCTAAAACAAATAGTAAAGGAGTTGTAAATCTTAAACTTCCTCCGTAGCAAGTAGCTAACCATGAGAATATTTTAATACCAGTTGGTACCGCAATAACCATTGTAGCTGCTGTAAAGTAAGCTCTAGTATCCACATCTAATCCTACAGTAAACATGTGGTGAGACCATACAATAAACCCTAGAGCCCCAATTGAGAACATAGCATAAACCATACCTATGTAACCAAATACAGGTTTTCCAGAGAATGTAGAAATAACATGACTAACAATACCAAATCCAGGTATAATTAAAATATAAACTTCAGGGTGACCGAAGAACCAGAAAAGATGTTGATATAAAACAGGATCTCCACCTCCTGCTGGGTCATAGAAACTAGTATTAAAATTTCTATCTGTCAATAACATTGTGATACCACCGGCTAATACAGGTAATGATAATAATAATAAAATAGCTGTAACAAAAATAGCCCAAGCGAATAATGGTAATTTATGTAATGACATACCTGGTGTTCTCATGTTTAATACTGTAGTTATAAAGTTTATAGCTCCTAATAAAGAAGAAACTCCTGATAGGTGTAAACTAAATATAGCTAGATCTACAGACCCACCTGAGTGAGATTGTATTCCAGATAATGGAGGATAAACAGTCCATCCTGTACCAGCACCATTTTCTACTAAAGCACTAAGTAATAATAAGATTAATGAAGGAGGTAATAACCAGAATGAAACATTATTTAATCTTGGAAAGGCCATATCTGGAGCTCCGATTAATACTGGTAACATATAATTTCCGAAACCTCCTACTAATGCTGGCATTACCATGAAAAAGATCATAACTATAGCGTGTGCAGTAATTACTACATTGAATAATTGATGATCTCCTTGTAAAAATTGTACACCTGGTGCTGCTAATTCTAATCTAATAATCATTGAAAAAGCAGTCCCAATCATACCTGCAAACACTGCAAACATCAAATATAATGTACCAATATCTTTAGCATTTGTAGAGAGTAGCCATCTAGTCATAATTAAGGTGCTAATTGTTAATTTATTGTTTTTGTTATGCTTTGTAAATATCTTTGTGTATTTTGTTTGTTATTATTTTATTTTGTCTTTTTGTTTTTAATATATGTTTATCTTTAACCTTTCCACCCTTTCCTTTTTAAAGGTAAAGAACAGAGCACATCGTGAGATGTAGGTTAGTAAATCATTTCAGTTTGGCACTTTTTGTGTGTTTCGGAATAGAGGTGAATCGAACACCTAAGGGTCTCCCCGAACAATTAGCAATCGTCTTATCTTACCAATGAAAACTATTCCTTAATAATTAGACCATTATTGTTTATAAACCCTATCCCCCTACCGTATAAAAGATCTTAGTATGCAGCGTAGCGTGGTGTTGGATAATCAGTACTCCACGGTATAAAATCGTGTTTACCCACCCTCTACCCTACATCTTATATGTATAGGGGAATTAAAGTATAAAGGAGTGCGCTGCGCTACACTACATCTTACGATGTGTGGTGTACCCCCTACCCCAGCTTTAAAAAGGAAAGGGTGTGGGTTGCAGTGTAGAGTAAATAAAGCCAACCCTCCGGCAGGCACTAGTCTTTATCAGATTCGAACTGACACTAGCTACGTGAAGGGTAGCTGTACTACCGTTATACTAAAAGACCGTCAATTTATGTTTCTATCCCCCTGCAGCGCTAGCGCAGCAAGCTGCGCAACTACAAATGGTCTTTGAAAAACTGAACCACCACCCCCTTAACCACCCTAGCCCCTTTAAAGGATAAAGGAGGGTGTATAACTGTTACTGGATAGTGCTAACAATTTGGACCTTACCAAGAGTAAATGGTTTAGATCTATAGCACCCTATCCCTTTTTAAAGGAGGGTAGAAGGTACTATTACAACTTAAGATTATCCGTATACACTTAAACCAGCTGACACTAAACGTAATTTAGTTTACGTGAACTACATTACATCTTATGATGTGTGGTGCTCCCTACCCTTAAGGGTAAGGGATGCTGCGCAACTCAAATAAAATAATAAATGATTAACCTTTTACTAGTCCTAGAGGGGGTTTTGTTAATTAATTAATAATTATAGCGACATTAGGAATTGAACCATACTCCTTCAGTTCATGAGACTGATGTGCAACCTTTACACCATATCGCCCACATTTTAAGTTTACAATAACTTTTTAAATATTAAGAATTCTCTTTTGGATTCGAACCAAAATTAACACTTTAGAAGAATGATGTTCTACCATTGAACTAAGAGAATTAAAATAAAGAGAATTAAAATAAAGAGAGATTCAAGGCGCGCTGCGCATCCTCCTCTTAGAGTGGCGTGGATACGAGTAATCAGATTCGAACTGATGATATCTACTTGGAAGGTAGAGGCTATACCAACTTAACTATACTCGCTTATTATAAGAATTAATATTAATTATTCAATTATTTTTATTATTCCTACGATACTTTTAAAGAAATATGTTTAGATATTAAATTTAATACTAAACAATAGCTACTACCCTGCCTCTCCCTACACTACATCTTTATTCCGAAGGATTGTTTAGGGGAAGGGGTGCGCTACTCTACATCTTTAGTACGCTATGCGTGGTATAAAAGGATAGGGGGTGCCTACCTATTTATTAACCACCACCTGCTCTTCAACTTATCTAAAGCTAAATAAACTGAGGACAAGGTGATACCACTACTAGCTTTGCTGATCAGCTTAGCCTACATCTATATCTCGTTGATAGTGCTGCTGCGCAGCGCGCGGTTAAGGTATACGAGCCCTTCCAGATTCGAACTGGGACTCCCCTAATTGACAATTAGGTACTCTACCAATTAAGCTAAGGGCCCTAATAAGATAAGAATTAATTTATTATTTTACTTTTTATAATTCTTTTATTTATTTTAATCTCTTTCCCCCTACCCCTTACCAAACTCGCCAACCTTTAAAAAGGAGGGAACAGTGTACTGCTTCGGTTTTCCACATACCACTCTACCCTACATCTTATATGTATAGGGTGTGCAACCTTTAAAAAGGAGGCTTTAGAGTGGCGTAGCAGTGTAGGGGTTACGCAGCAGGCGCTATAATGGTTAGTAGGTTAGCTGCTCCCTACAACACCCTGTTCCTACGCGTAGCGTGGTAAAGGAGTATGGATGTAAAGGTAGAGGGCGTGCTCTAGCAAACTACCACGACCCTTTAAAAAGTAGGATGCGCAGCGCTCCCTACACTACATCTTATGATGTGTGGTGTACTCTAAGAGGATGAGGGTGGTATTATTAGTGTGTGAATATCTTAACATAAAGTCTTGTGATTAATTAGTAATGCTAAACTAAATGCTTTTCAGCACTTTCATTTGCATCCTATCTAAGAAATGTTCTATTTCTTATCTTATTGAATACCTATTTTTAAAAATAAATAATCGTTAGTATCTAGGGGGTAGATTCTTGCTTGATATACTTTCAGCACTTATCTACCATGTTTGTGGCTACCCAACTGTGCCAAATTATATATATAATGCATCCTTTCTCTCCACTTCGGTTGGTGGCGAGCCAGAATTTTAAAGCATCATATTTTAAGGTAATTATATTAATACAATGTTTGTATTATCTAAAAAATAGATAATTACCACACCAAATAAAATATAATAATTTATTTAAACTTATAAAGATATAAATAAACCAATCCCTACCACCTTACTTCTAACCTTTAGGGTATAGAGGGTTTGCGGCGGAACCAAACCAAAATAAACAAAGACGAAATTTGTGGTTTTTATATTATATTCGATTTCAACAATTGGTACACTATAGAAACACAGCCTATTGATCCTTTCGTACTAGAAGGTCTTCCCCTTTTTACTAATTGTCCCCCCAGAAGATAGGGACCATACTGACTCACGTCGTATTAAACCCAATTCACGTACCCTTTTAATGGGCGAACAGCCCAACCCTTCCAAGCTTCTTCCCCCGGAGGATAGGATGAATCGACATCGAGGTGCCAAACAGCCGGGACAATGTGTACTCTCGCCGGCTATCAGCCTGTTATCCCTAGCGTAACTTTTATCAAATGATCCCCGTCTATTCCATATTATAGCGAGGGGTCACTATGCCCTACTTACGTATCTGCTCGACTTTTGAGTCTGTCAGTTAGGTATGCTTTCCGCCATTACACTCTGCGCAACCTTTACACTGGTTGATTGATCTCCATTCGATTTCTAGCTATACCTTTAAATGATAATATTTTATGTAAAAATATATATTTGATGTATTAAAGTTTAGTTTAATTTAGAATATTTTATATAAAACAATTAAACCCTTCCCACCCTTTAAAAAGGATAAGGTGAGGATATAATCAATTTATACCATCTAATAATCTTTTTGGTGTGCAATATTTTTAAATATTGTAATAATTGTTAATATTAAATCTGTGGATGTACTTTGCTACTTTATTAAAGACGACCGCCCCAGTCAAACTGCCAATTAGTCAACTCTCCCTATTTCTATATCTAAAAATATTCCTAATTAATTTATCCGTATATACCCCACCTAACTTGGTGATATAAACAGCGACTATCCATTGTCAATTAAATAATTTTATTGGTTAGCGAGTTAACTTAAGCTCCTCTACTCCACACCCCCCTAAAGGAATGTGGCCTTGCTCCCCTGCAACTATCTTTCGAAGGATGCGCCCTTGAAACTATCGTTTTAGCAATAGAACAAGAGGTTGTAGAACAAGGTGTAAAGGTTTGGTTAAGAATAATTTATAATTAGTATTTTAGCTAGAACAAGGTAAACACTGACCCAACTCCAATCTGGAGGTTTCCACTACATCTTTCGATGTGCCCTTGCGGGTTTTGCGTCTATCGACTACCTAATCACTATTGTTTGGAATTGTTCTAGATCAGCGTATTAACTAACTACAGTAAAGCTGCATAGGGTCTTCCCGTCCCACTGGGGGTAACCCGCATCTGCACGGGTAATTCAATTTCACTGAGCAAGTTGTAGAGACAGTGAGACCTTCGTTACATTATTGATACCGGACCACATTTAATGGCCAATTTATTTCGCTACCTTAGGATCCTCATAGTTAAGACCGCTATTAACCAGATTTTCAATTAGTAACAGTTACCTATTACCTCTTTTATATTAATGGCATCGAGCAAATTTCAGAACGTATACTATGACTTTTATCATTGCACATTCTTGTGTTTTTAGTAAACAGTCGAGGCCTCCGATTCTGTGACACCAAACTATTATAATTTATCATGGCTGACTTTATTACTGTAATAATCAATTATTAATTTAAAACTTTGTGCTTTACAAATAAAAATAAATTTCTTCAATTTTATCTATAAAAAGATATTAATAAGCTAATATAATGTCCTAAAAAGTTATATTAACTGAGTTTAACATCCGTAACACTAATTATTAAATAATAAATGATCAAGGGAATAATAATCGATAGTAATAAAATTCAGAACACTACACCACCCCCCCGAAGGGGTAGGGTATAAATGTCAACTTATCCTAGCATCTACGGATGCACCCTATCCAATAATTATTACTAATTATAGTAGACAGAGATAGTAGGTTAAGATTTTTCTATTATATCGTAAATTAATTTTTTTGGTTCCTCTTATCGTCTAACTTATGAGGACATCTTGCCGAGTTCCTTTACAACTTTTAGCTCTACGCCTTAGTATTCTCTACTTACGAACCTGTGTCGGTTTAGGGTACGGTAGTTCTTTTACTTAAGTTTTATTTAGATATTTCTCCTAAACATAAAAACAAACATTTAAACTTAAATTAGAATATTTACAGTCCATTTATTTAAAAATGTGACCTTCTTAAATGTTATTATTAATTCTTTAGAGTGATTTATTTTCTTGGTCCAATCTTCCATTAGGACATTACTATCACTTCCTCATCAGTCATAACGTTGGTTATGTACCTTAGAGACCCGCATTTAACATAAGTCGGTTTAAACCTTACTTACAACCCTTTCGTATTCGGCGAGAAGTATTAAAACTTCTTTTTACGTTACTCATGTCAGCATTCTCTCTTCAGTTCGTCAATCACAATGAAACACTGTGTATCTTCCGTTCCTGAATGTTCTTCTACCTAGGTTAAGAAAATATTTGTTTTTAAATACTTAGTTAATTTTTTTAAACTTATATTTTATAATATTTTAATTTCTTAACCAACACGATATCGGTTGATTATTTCAGACCCGTTAAATTTTCGGTGCCACAATCTAAAGAGCTGATGCGTTGTTACAACGATCATTAAAAGTAGCGACTACCAGGCTCACTTTACAGCTGCATACAATATGTGACATCCTTAATTTCACTTAATAATCATTTGGGACCTTAATACGTGTTCTCGACTGTTTTCGTCTTGACTACTCAACTTATCATGAGCAGTCTGAATATCCAACATCAATTTATGTACTTCCGAGTTTAAATTCCATTGGTAAGATTTACTAGATCCCCGCAACCTAAACGCACAATAATTTGCTAATTCCCTACCCTACATCTGTCTTTCGAAAGAGGTTAGAGGAGGGGTTAGTTTACTATTGCTTGTTCGAAATTTCCGTGCTGTACCTCCATAAATTTTATTAGATGTCATACTTACATATGTTTCGAAGAATACCAGCTAGCACTAGATTAGATTGGCATTTCACCGCTTTCCAGAGCTCATCGGAGAATTCTGCAACATTCACCCGTTCGATCCTTAATAATCTGGCCCTGGAAAGATCATCTAGCTTCGGGTCTAATAGAAATAACTTACCCCACACTATTGTTTAGCAAATAACAACTTACATTAATATTAAAATAAATTAACATAAGGTGCTACTCTTTTTTAATTAATATTATTAATCAAAATAAATTATAAAATAAATATTATTTTTAAAGTTCTACTTATTTTATTCTCCTAAATTAGTTGAGTCGCTTTCGCTAAGGCTTTTAACCTAGCTATTCCTATTAACTTGCTGACCCATTATGCAAAAGGTACGCCGTCATTGTTTATTTAATTCCGGCTGCTTATAGAGTTACTAATTCATTGTCTATTTCACTAATTTTATATTCTACTTTTTCACATGTTCCTTTACAGTACTGTTCACTATCGCTAAATTTATAATACTTAGCCTTAGAGGATGGTTCCCCTATATTCCGACAAGTTATCTCTCATCGTATTTTTACAAATTGATTAACAACCAATTTTATTAAGTTTAAATTTTAAAATCTATTACTTAATAACTACATTAATATTACCCACTCCTTTAAAATTCTTATAAAAAGAATAATGAAGAAGAAAAGAATTAACGTAAATAAAAATTAAACAGATCAAAACTACGTTTACTCTTACTAAAGAACGGAGTATTATCATAACTTAAATGTAAACCGACCCAAGATCTTTTGATTATAGGGACCCCCACATCTTTCTTACGAAGGAGGTAAGGCAAGGTTTAATTTTCAGAGAGAAATAATTAGGCTCTAAGAGTATATTGCTAAAACAAAACAGTTTGATCCACCCCTCCCCCTACATCTTTCTTAACCATAAAGGCTAATAGGAGTGTAGAGGTGCAACAGCATTTTTAATGCAGGTACAGAGGAGAGGGCCGTGTTGGTTAAAAACAATTAATAGTTTGTTGTTTAAGTGATTATTAATAAAAGTTACAGGACTATGGTTTGGACCTTCTTTGGTTATTTTCACTTTTAGAATTCTCACAGGCTAATCCGATTTCACTCACCATTACTTTCGGAGTCTCGGTTGATTTCCTTTCCTTTCCTTACTAAAATGATTTACTTCAGGAAGTATTATATAAAAGGTTTCCCTTAGGATTGCCACTTAATTTATGTAGCATTAGGTCACTGCCTCCTTAATTTATAAATTTGCTAATTATCCTTAATAACCCCTTTGAAATACTTTATTATTTTTAATAAATAATTTTTGATGTTAGTTTCTATATTACACATCGATACTTTTAAAGAATAATTAAAAAAGAGATAATAATCATTGTCTATAACATTATAATAAAACAAGTAAAACACTTATTGAATAATCCCTACCCTCTACGAGTAATCATACCCCCCTTTAAATAGGTTTTTACACACAATATACCTGGTAACTAAACAGAAAGAGAGTTCGTAGAAATACATAAGACAATTCAGTATTAAATCTGTATGCAATAGGCAATAGGCAATAGATAAATATATGACATAAGAATGATCTGACCGGATTGACTATAATAAATCCATTCGCGGATTTCAATAAATCAGGGGAGGGCCGATATATAATTATTCTAGGGGTTTATTCACCAATTCCTTTCAAATATGAAGCAAATTGTCGTTTTACATCTACACTAGCCCAAGGGTATTTCTCATTAACTTCTGCAGTTATTGCTTCATCAAATTCACCATCAGGAAGGACATTAGCTTTAATATATTCAGGCGTATAAACTTCCTGTGTTAATTTGGCCTTTGCGTCATCAGAATAATAATCAGGGTCGAAAAGATATTCGCTTGTTTCATTTATTGGAAGCTGACTTCGCCAGTCAACACCTAATTTATCCATAGTTAATTCAAGCGCTGTTCATCTTCGGAACCCAGAGCTAGCGTTAGGATATTCTCTACTAACATCACCTCACCTATTGACTATCAGAATACTAAACCATGGATCAGTACATCCACTGCTAAGTGGTTAATTGGTTCCTTGATATCCTTGGGTGTAATAGTTGGTTGTTATACTTTGTCTACAGCGTTCCATGATTTTACTCAGGCAATGGTTGCTGCTATAGCTGGTGCTGTGGCTGCTGCCCCTGGTGCTGCTTGGGGGTTTGTAACTGAATTGCCAGGGAAAATGGGTAGAGGAATTAAGGATATGGCTGTGAATTGTTTATGGAGAAAAGTTACTAGATTGTGGCCATGGTATTTAAAATAAACTTAAGTTACACTCCTTTATACTATAAACAAACACCAAACAAAATGATATTTACAAATTTAGATATATTAACTGTGTATGTAATGGAACATATTATTATTCAAACTAATGGTAACTTAAATCGAAAATTTTTTATAAGAGTAAAAGGTTACCACTTTGAAGATTTTGAATTTATAGGTAACACTTTTAAAATTGACATAGAATTTGAAGGGTTATTAACCATGACAGAACTTTATGAACGAATTGAAGAACAATTTGAAGAATTAGATTTGGAGGTTAAAGTTGGAGTATTAATTACTTCGATTACATCCTTATATAATTAAAATAAATTTATAAAATTAAACCCATTTATTTTGGTTTATTATTCTCACACCTTTATACTATAATAAAATACCAAATATGAAAAACATTTTAAAATTAATATTTAGTTTATTAGAACTATCTATGTACTTATTCCTAATTGCATCTTGTTTTATTACTATGTATGCACTATTACTAGTACCACTATATTACAACGTACTAACTATAGATATGTCAATAATCCATTTAATAAGTTTTATTGCTGTATGTTTTGGACTTACAATGCAATACCTATTAGCAGTTATTGAAGACTTTTATTTGTTGATAAGATGTATTATTCCTATTAGACACAGAGAGTTATTCGACATAATTAGAAATAAATTTAGAAAATATTAAACCCCACTTTACACAGTATATTATTATCACTCCTTTATAAAACAATGTAACAAAATGAAAAACAAACAAACAATTAAATCCAAATTGACTCCTTTAAAAGAGAAACTAATTAAAACTACTGTAAAAACAAGAGCTATAACACTAAGTAGCTGGTTTGTTAACTACAAAAATTGGATAACTAAAGTATCCTTAGTTAATTATATTGGTAAGTATATTGATCCTAAGTTATTAATAGCTGTAATAGGTGTATTGAGATATTTTACTAAAGTTACTCTGTATACTAATCTATTTTTAGCTATTATTGCTTACATTGCGAGCATGATGCAATTAGATGTTGCCATTAGTTTAGAACTTTACACTTATATTTTTTAATGCTATTTATTATTTCTTTAGAGATTCTTTTTTAGAATTTAGTACAAATATTTACTCGTTTATCCGAAGTATATTTGAAAGATTATTTAATAGACTTAATGAAGTTAAGGTAGATGTAGATGCTAAAAATAATATTTACAATAATAGAAATGTTTTAGTTGATCAAAAACGTAATCTTGAAGTAATGAAAGCTAACGGAACAGATGCTAACTATACACCTAAATATAACGACCATGACTGGTACTATTATGGTAAAATATTGCTTTATTCAATTTTAATATTAGCTACAATTTATATTGCAATTAATTATTCAGATTCTATAAAAGAATATTCGTATTGGGCTTATTTATATGTAACAACTAAAGCTACTGAATGGTTTTAATATTTATTCAGAGGTAGAGATGGTGGTAGACCACCTAGAAGATTTTTTCCAGAAGATAATGATGGTGCAAATCCTCATGAAAATTCTGATACTTAAAGTTTACAAGATATAAGAATACGAAATAATGAAACTAGTACAAATGAACAAGGTACTCAAACTGATTTAACTTCAAATGATACTACTAATCAAACTGATACTTCTAATACTACTTTTCTATTTGAAAGACTTAGAAGAAGAACACTTTTAGGTAGACCAATATCTGTTATAGAGGAAGATATTACACCTACAGCTAGTGGAGCTACTACTCCTACTGGAAGTAATACTGATAGTGGATCTACTACTCCTACGGGACCTGTTTGTCCTAGAGCTTAAGATTTCCCCTTTACCACCTACAACGGAAACTGTTCCTACAATTGTTGTAACTGAAGCTTCTCCTGAAAATGTTGTAACTGAAGTTGATCCTATAGTAAGTGCTACTAATACTCCTAGACCTGATAATATACCCCTTCCACAAGAAAATTTAAATAGAGAAATTGAAGATCAAAACATTCAAGATAACCCCGAATTCCAAGAATTTAGGAGACAATTGAATGAAGAATACCCTCCTTTAGAAAATAGAAACGGAAGTCGAGGTATAGTAGAACCACATGAAGATCCCAGATTTATTCCTACACAAGAAAATTTAGATAGAATGGAAAATCAACAAAGAATGGCTGAACAATCTATAACTTCTGATTCTATAAATAAAGAAATTGAAGATCTGCCTATTCCGCCAGTAGCATCATCCTCTCAAACTAATTATATGTTTCCAATAGATCCTGAAAGATCTAAAATATATGTTGTTGCTAATGATAGTTTAGGTTTTGAAATGATTCTCATCCATTTGCAAATACACCTGAGTTTAATGCTCTATCTTCGACGAGTCAACACCTATTCGAATTAGATAGAATTAGTGGAGATATTAGAGAATTAGCACCTCATGCTAATCAACAAAATATTAGAAAAATGGCTCATTGTATTTATGCGAATTATCATTTCCATAGAAAAATAACTAAATGGCCCACACTTTAAATTTACTGCGCCCCATAATTATGCCTTCAATTTATACTAGACCAGTCTTTACTGTGTTATCTTTCTTTTTCAGACCATTGGTTAACCGTCTTGTTAGCCAACATCTTTCAATAGTTATTTGGAGTTTCGCTGGATATGCTGTTCATAATGTAGGTTTATTTAGAACTATTAGAATCCTTTTTACTTTCAGAAGATATTTTAGTGGTTTAATTACTTTACCTTATTTAAGACAATATATTTACAACGTTAACCCTATCCTAGGAATAATTTTTAATAATTTATTTGGTAATACTTTACTACATCGGGGTATTTCTTCAATTTTAGGAATGAGAAGATTCATTAATCTAATTATTTTTAGTTCTTTTCTATTAATTGTTAAAAGTATTTTATTATTTTTTAGTAAAATTGCTTTACTTATCCTTGGTGGTTTACTAACAATTTTTTGGGTTGATCTATTCAAAAGTTTTAGATTGTTAATTAGATTGGCTTTTAAAATAAAAGACTTTATTGAAAACTATATCCCTATTAGTATCCCAACACCTAATAATTTACATAGACCATCTGACGTGCCTAGTAAGTTATATGATTTTGTTGATGATTCTGCTCTATTACTTGATACTTATTATAATAAAAGTAAATTAAGATGGATGGAAACACTAAATAAAATTAAACCTAAAAACGATGATATTCCTAATGTTAATACAATATCTGATACTGATTTATATCCTTTATTGGAGAATGTTGTTAATAACGTAGAATATTTTATCGATATAACTAAATTACTTAACATTTTATTTGATCAATTTAATTTGTTTTTATAAATATTGTAGCTTTAGCTATATTCCTGCAATCCTACGTCCTTAGGGGCAGGGGTGGTTGTAGAGATTATTATTGTATTTTTATACAATTTAAACCCCTGCGCCTTCATCGATAAATATTGGAAATGTTAGTATAGCTTATACTCCTCGCTATTATTTACTCCGCCACCCCTCATAGAATGATATGAGAGCACGTATTGGAACATGTTGCTACAACGGACGTAGGGAGTAACACTTAACCAGGGTTCGAATCCCTGTATCGATATTAAAACAGCATATCTTGGCGCCACTCCTGGAGTTGTAGGCACCCGCCCACGCTTTAGCTTATCCTTGCGCTGGTTACCTGGCGACTCTCCTTTTCCATCGCTTCTTAGGGGGTGCCGGTAATAGCGTCCGTTTCTCGATGTGTAATATAGAAAACATCAAGTCCTGAGCATGACTTTGATATGTCTCCACCCATTTATAAACAAAATATAACTAATATGAACCAAAAATCAATAATTACTCTATACAACTTAAGGCTAATTTTAGTACCTAATCATGGTAAATACATTATTATAATCTTCATTACTATTAAACAGTTAAAACCTATTATCTTTAAATCTCCATTATTACTATGATTGTAACAACAATGTTAAAGTACGATAAAAGTAAATTTGTTCTCATCAATTTTAGACAAGAGGATTACGATTGTCCATTGAAATTCACAAGAATATTTAATGATATTCAAATAATGTTAGATAAAGTAGAAACAGAAATGCCTTCTACCAATTTAGTTCTCTTTGAAGTTACTTTTAGTACCTATAAATATTTAGAATGGAAAACAATCAAATTCCATTATCGATTTGGTAAAAGCAATATACTTAAAACTGCTTTCAAAGCTTTTGTTAAAAATGATTTTATAGATCCATCTGGTGACAATCCATCATTTTTTGTACATAAGTGTACCGTTAAGGTGTTTGCTAAGTACAAGAGCGAGGTGACTCGAACACCTACCGATGATTTTGGAGATCGCCATACTAACCAATTGATACTACGCTCTTAATAATGACTGTGTGATACAAGGCCTCCGGCGCCTAAACCATATCTACATCCTATGCCTACCCTACATGCCTCTCCCCTACCCTCCTTTTTATAGCGTGGTTACACCACACATCGTAAGATGTAGTGTAGGGTGTACGTTGTTTAATAGCCACTGCTTCCCCTATACATCGAAAGATGTAGGGGAGTGCGCGCCTCCAACCAAATTTCCTCTTAATTCATACTTTATTAAAAAAGCAATTTAATTTATTTATAACTTTAATTATTAACATCTTATTGGACTCGAACCAATAAACAAATGCTTCGAAGGCAACCGCTGTACCAATTCAGCTAAAGATGTAAAAATCGATAGCAACCCTTCCTCCACATCTTTCTATGCTAATACGCTAATATTATAATATATTAATATGCTAATATGTTAATATGCTAAGATGCTAACACAAGACACACCCTTTTTTAAAGGAGGCTAAGGTGTAATTGAGGGTACCCTTCCTACCTTTAACTCAACAGCACCTCGATACATCGGAGGCTATCTAATCTACCCTGCAGCAGCAACCCTCTACCATCCTTTTTAAGGGGCAGGGTGTAAAGTGATGATGTAGCGCATCTTAGCATGCTGAGAAGAGTGGAGGGGCTATACTCATAATTAGTTTAGTTTTACGAGTAAAGAGACTTGAACTCTTACAATTAATTAATCATGAATACCTAAAATTCACCCGGCTACCATTTCGGCATACTCGTTAAAGCTAATAATAAAGTTTAACTTATCCACCAGCCTTTCCATTATTGCAAGAATAGTTGCAGAGGTACTATACTGTGGGATAAGAGAAGTATAGAGGATATATTTGGGCTTATATATTAATTTGATGAAGGGAGGGAAAGATAGTATAAATGGTACTAAAAGCTAATTTACTTTAATTAAGGAGTAGAGTAATCGAAACTCTGTCTGTAAAGTGTAAATTTACTGCTAAACCACTCAGCTAACCCCTTTAATTTTGAATACTTATCCTATTATTATTAACTCCTACTTAAAAACAAAAGCCCCAACCCTTCTACCCTTAGCCTCATTTAAAAAGGAGGGTGTAGCGCTACGCAACTATGCAGCTAAGCAGCTAAGCAACCCCTAGTCCCTTTTGAAGTAGGGGTGCGCGGCGCGCGGGCGCAGGTATAAAATTATAGTTACCTTTCAATACTCCTCCTCTACCTAGTTTTCGGCAGGCTCCCGCTTAATTTAGTTAAGGGCCCTGGTGCACTTCACCCCTACACTACATCTTACCACCACAACCCCCTCCCCTTTAAGGGGAAGGGTAGTGGTAGTGGTAGTGTGGTGTGCCGGGGCTTCTAGTTCAACCCCTCCAGCATAATCATAAGGCTCAAAGAGTGGAAACCTTATACTGCGTAGCTCTGTTAATTTAGCCAAAGGCAAAGAAGAGGAAAGCTATTACCTCTAACAAACTCTAAGAACAAGGCTAACACAAAGCTAATACAAGGCTAACACTATTGCAATTCTTTTAATTCTGTACTGCTGCGCTACCACGCCACCCCCACCTCCTTCGGTACGCTAAAGCGTAGACAGATGTAGGGGTAAGCGTACTCTCGATGTTCCCAAAGGAGGGTACGGAATAAAAAGGAAAGGGGGTTAATGTGTTTAAATTTCCAGCTGCACCTTCCAGTACAACTACCTTGCTATGACTTTTGAGATGTTGCTCAAATGGCTTAAATAGACCTGAATATAATTAATATTGAAACTATTTTAAATTTAAAACAATATTTAAAAATAAAGCTTTTTCTCGCTCCTCTTCTCTCTACCTGCTTTAATAGGATAAAAAGAGTAAGAGCTATAAAATTATAATCTCGATATATTTTCCACCAAAATAAACTTCTTCCCAGCGACAGACGGTTAGTTCATCCCGGATTCTTGCTTCACCGTTGCGCTTAATGATCAACGATTACTCGAAATTCCTCCTTCATGCCACCAAGTTTCAGGTGACAATCTGTAACGTTAATTTAATATTTTGACTTTTTTTAATGATTAGCTCTTCCTTAATCTCTGTGGGTTTTATTTAATTAATTAACTCCATACCTGTAAGATATAATTAATATACATATTTAAATTGTTTAAATACTCCATTCTTTCTATTTAATAGAGAAGATTGTAAGTAAATATTAATAAAGAATCTCCAATTAAGCTGCGTAGCCTTTTTGGACAAGGTAGAAAAACACAAATAAATCCTATTAAATTCATTTTGTATTTAATTTATTAATCAATTTAAATTGTAAATAAAACTACTCCCAACAATACAGGCTCTATTTAATAAAGCCCCAACATCCATTGATGCTACCCTATTTCCTGCTTCCATTTCTATTATCCTATCCTTTTTAAAGGGGTAGGAGATGTAGATTATAGATTAAAGGGTAGGGGTTTTGAAGGGAGGGTAGAGAAGTTTTGCGTCACTTTGTGAAAATCTTTATAGCACGTCTATAGCCCAGTTCATGAGGGCCATAAGGGCTTGTCTTAGCCCCAAATGATACTTTATCAGAATCATTAATTGTTAAGTAAAAATTAACAATAGGGATTGCGTCCGTTAACGGATTTAACCTAACTTTTCACAATACGGACTGAAGACAGCCATGCAACACCTGTATTAAGTTTAAGCTATCTAACCCTAAAGGGTATAGAGAACCCAACTCCTTTACCTTAAAAAGGTTACTTTACTAATTAATTAATAACTAGTATTGTTTAAAGTTTTTATACAAGAACTGGTAAGGTTTTACGCGGATTATCGCATTAAATAACATGCTTCACTTCGTTTGCTCCGAAACCGACTAATTTTTTTGTTTTCAACTTTGCAGTCGTACTCACAAGGCGGAATGGTTTTCGTGTTAACATCGCCTCTAGATTATTTCTATCTAGTAACTACCATTCATCGTTGACAGTGAGGGATACAAGGGTCTCTAATCCTTTTTTCTGTCCTCACCTTCGTTCCTCAGCGTCAATCTTCAGTGGATAAATGCCTTCGCCCTTAATACTCTGCTTATTATTTATGGTTGGTACACCTACCTTAAGTATTGTTTTAACCTCTTTTAGATTCTAGCTTTAATTGATCCTTTAATAAATATTAAAATACTAAATTAATAGGTTATTTTCATAGCCAGACCACAACCCATTACATCTTTCTTACGAAGGAGTGGTTGGGAGTGGAGTGGTATGATTCTTTATCATTGAAAAGAAAACCTATCCTAACTTCTAGAGTAGGTATATAATTTAGCATTAAAACAGTAAAACTTAAAATTAGATGCTTAAAGCCGCCTACTTACCCTTTACGCCTGTTCAAGACGAATAACGTTTGCGTCTCTCGCCTTACCGAGTCTTCTGGCACGAGCACTTGGACGACACTAATAGTAAGGTAATATCACCTCATAAACCACACCAACATCTACCCTCTAAACCTTTCGATCTAAAGAGGAGGGGAAGGCTCCCGTGGTTATGATCTTTTCCCTTACGTTATCCTCGATGGCACACCAAGGATTTCAGTTAGCTAGTTCACTCTTGCGAGCATTGACTAATATTCTTGACTGCTGGTAGCAAAAACGCTACTTGGGAGATTTCATTCCCAATGTGGTCATTTGTTCTGTCAAACATGACTATCGATCGCCGGCTTGGGAGGCTTCTACCCTTCCAACTACCTAATCGAATGTAAATTGAATCCCTGTTGCGGAAAATTTCCCTTTTTTTCTTTAAAGCTTACCTTTTTGTTTTGTCCTTTATATAAATATTACCCTGTTAAGATATCTTTGTTATCCTTAAGAGTATCATTACTTTGATAAATAAGTTTTTACTGAGTATCAATGAGTAATCAGCTTTCTTTTTTATGACCATAATGAAAAGTACTATCTTCTATTTCTGAAGTCTACAAGGGCATCTCATTTACAATACTCACCCCTACACCTTGTACATTTATATCGTAAATTATAATAATATAATAATAATAAATTAAATCACCCCATCCAGACCCTTGTTAGAGGAGAGGCGAGGGCTTAAGACTTATTTTATTATCGATTTCATGTACAAACGATTTGCATGTCTTAAACTACTGAAAAACGTTCAATCGGAACCAAAATTAAATTCCTACAAGA